CTGTTCATGTACCTTTATCTTTGGAGGCTCAAGCAGAGGCCCGTTTACTTATGTTTTCTCATATGAATCTCTTGTCTCCAGCTATTGGGGATCCTATTTCCGTACCAACCCAAGATATGCTTATTGGGCTCTATGTATTAACGAGCGGGAATCGCCGAGGTGTTTGTGCAAATAGGTATAATCGCACAAATTATAAAAATGAAAGAATTGACGATAATAATTATAAATATACGAAAGAACCTTTTTTTTGTAATTCCTATGATGCAATTGGAGCTTATCGGCAGAAAAGAATCAATTTAGATAGCCGCTCCGGTGGCGGCTAGATCAACGTGTTATTACTTCAAGAGAAACTCCCATCGAAGTTCACTATGAATCTTTGGGTACCTCTCATGAGATTTATGGGCACTATGTAATAGTAAGAAGTATAAAAAAAGAAGTTCTTTGTATATATGTTCGAACGGTCATATTTCTCTTTATCGAGAAATCGAAGAAGCTATCCAAGGATTTTGCCGAGCCTACTCATATGGTACCTAATCATATCGTATCGAAGCTAAGTAATTCTATGACACCCGTGTGATTTTGGATTTCTCGCTAGGATCACAGTTCCTGAATTTCTATGCATCGAGAAAAGGAAGTTTTCCAATCATTGACTCAAACCCATTGTCGAACCCCACTCATCGGAATAGGGAGGTACTTATGGCAGAACGGGCCAATCTGGTTTTTCACAATAAAGTGATCGATGGAACCGCTATTAAACGACTTATTAGTAGATTAATAGATCACTTCGGAATGGCATATACATCACACATCCTGGATCAAATAAAGACTCTGGGGTTCCGACAAGCCACTGCTACATCCATTTCATTAGGAATTGATGATCTTTTAACAATACCTTCTAAGGGGTGGCTAGTCCAAGATGCCGAACAACAAAGTTTGATTTTGGAAAAACACCATCATTATGGTAATGTACACGCGGTAGAAAAATTACGCCAATCTATTGAGATATGGTATGCTACAAGTGAATATTTGCGACAAGAAATGAATCCGGATGACGGACCCCTTTAATCCAGTCCATATGATGTCCTTTTCGGGAGCTAGAGGAAATGCATCTCAAGTACACCAATTAGTAGGTATGAGAGGATTAATGTCGGATCCACAAGGACAGATGATTGATTTACCTATTCAAAGCAATTTACGTGAAGGGCTGTCTTTAACAGAATATATCATTTCTTGTTACGGAGCCCGCAAAGGGGTTGTGGATACTGCTGTACGAACGTCGGATGCTGGATATCTTACACGCAGACTTGTTGAAGTCGTTCAACACATTGTTGTACGTAGCGAAGATCATTGATCATACTTTCTTTCCAGAGGGATTTCCTTAGATCACTATCGAGTAAGAGAAAGTCATAGCACAGACGATCCTTACCCGTGAAGTTAGTTTACTTTATTCCTTGTAGTAATGTATCAATCCGGAGCATCATTCTATATGATGGCATTCTGTAATTCCATTCTTCCTTTCTTTGAGTAAGGGACCCGCGCCGATCCACACCCTTTCGGGAGAATTGAACATACTTTCTGAGCTGCGTACGTTTTCTGTCTTTTCTATTCTAGACCTGCTTGCTAAGCAACGGACGTACCCGCGAAGCGCCGTCATAGTCACACGCTCAATTTTAATATAGGTGATTTCGATCATCATCTATGATATTATAATAGATTCTATTATAATACCTTCAGCGAAGTAAGCTGCTATAAACTAAAGAGAAAGAGCGGTAAAGGCCTTACTCTATTCCTCCGAATAGCGGCCTTGTTCCAGCATTGGGTCATTCGGTCACTAACCCTAAGTCTCCCTCCCTACGCGTTTTTGGCGCTCTGGGATGAGAACGTTCCCTCACTCCCACTAGAAAGAGACAAGTCACCGACCTAGAATAGATAATGACAATCCATTCGAGAAGGACTTTCTCCCGTGCGGCTCCTTTCTTCCACACCCATACGTTCCAAAGGAAGAGAGGTGGAACACAGAACTACGTTATGGCATGATTTTATTACGTAATGTGATAAATACGTAGCGCAACTCTTTCTAAGAGCCCTGCCTTAAGAAACCTGCCTTACACCCGCTATAAAATTGCATCGCATATTTCGTAGATTGAAATGTCGTATAGAAAAAAATAAATAAAAGATAGTGATTTATCCAGCTATAAATATGTTGAAAATGATGATTAGATACATGCTTATTCTACTTTATTATTCCATATTTTTAAGGGGACCCCCTTACCAGAGGAGATTGCCTATTTCCTTGTGTTCTACGCTTTAACTGGAACCAGTGCTTTTATAATGACTTTCCCACCCTCGGAGAAGGCAGGAGGAAATTCTTGCTTTCTGGCTAAGCATCCTTTCTTTCAACCTTATTAGCGTTAGTAGGTAGGACGTACCGGTTAATTTCCCCCGGGTTGTTGATGTAGTTGCTTGTAGTTTTCTTTGATTTTGATTCTGGCTCAGAAGGAACGCTAGCTATATGCTTAACACATGCAAGTCGAACGTTGTTTTGGGCAGAAGGAATAAAAACCTGCGCCAGCGCATGCAGAAAGCTTTTTTAATAGAGAGAGAGTCAAAGGGGCTGGGCGATTCTGTAACCGCAGGCAGCTCAGACCCAACTTAATGATGGCCGCGCATGAGATCGCACGAGACCACTTCGATTATGAGTCGGGGGATTCGAACATAGCGGCCCTAAAAAACCTTCTGCGCTATCTTAAAGCAGAGAGGCGAAAAACTTCCATTTTGAGACCGCGGCCCGCACTTTCTCACTTATTTTGTGAGATAAGTGTTAAATTATCCTCCACAAGACTCTTGATGGTACGAGAACATAATTGGAAGAAATAAGGGTCTTAGACCGCTTACAGTAGTTCTACCTATAGAAAAGATCATCAGAGAGGAGACACCCCATTTTTGATTCCAGCCGAGAAGACTAGTAAAAGGAAGGATCCAGAATGTCATATATTTCAGGAGCTAGATCAGTTGCCGATGAACAAGTAAGAATTGCCTCAACAAAAATTGATGGAATTGGACCTAAAAAAGCCATTCAGGTTCGTTATCGATTAGGTATCAGTGGGAACATAAAGATAAAAGAGTTAACTAAGTATCAGATCGACCAAATTGAACAAATGATAGGTCAAGATCATGTTGTTCATTGGGAATTGAAGAGGGGAGAACGAGCAGACATCGAACGATTAATTTCTATTTCTTGTTATCGTGGAATTCGTCATCAAGATGGATTGCCCTTACGCGGTCAACGAACTCATACTAATGCAAGGACTTTTCGCAAGCTAATTCGGAAATGAAAGAAGTCTACCGAAAGCCTTGGTACTTGTCTGATCAATCACACTGTTCAATAGTTCACAGAAATTTCTTTATTTTTTCTTTTTTTTATTTCACCGGTTACTAATCCAGTATACGTATAGTAGGCCTCCTTCGCCACTCCACTAGTGGCTCGGCTTGGTCTCGCTTCCTTCGCCCGACTATCGTATCGGCTCGGCTTCGTCCGTTAAGCTACTGCTTCCGCCTCTCTAGGCTTCGCTATCGCTCATGACTGGTATATGGATCTCTCTATGTAGCGGTCGGCCTTCTATAAGCTTCGCCAGAAGCGACTAGTAGCTTCCCGAATGCCTCTTTACTTTAGTATGGTCTAGTCTTTCCACTGCCTCCTTCCTTGCCGCCAACGTACGCTACTAGGAGAGTAGAGTAAGCAAGCTACCTTGCTTGCATTCTAGAAAGGGTAGCTTCCGCGCCCTTCCTGCCTGCTGAAATTGATGTGAATGATCGTGACAGCTCTTCAAATCCTATTCAGTCTGATTAGATATGTCACTGAAACAATCCGTTCTGTCTCTGTTTTATTTTAGGATTCCGAGAACGAGCCGGCCGATCCTAACATCATTTATGAGGAGCCGGACGACGCCTCAGATAAAGATGTCTCCGACGCGGCAAGAAGCACTTTCTCTATTGTTTTTTTTTGGGGGGGGGACAAAAGAGAGATGCTTTCTATCAGTCAAAAGCGGATGCCGCCCCTCCCCATGCTCCCACCGTCCGCTCCCCGAGGAATAGAAAGGGAGGACCGGGGGCCAGAGCTAGTTGGGTTGGGGTATAGAGCCGTAAGCGCGGTGGGGGGGTGACAGAGGACGTGCTCGTACGGTTCAAAGAAGGGTATGATCAACTCGTTGATTGTTGGGAACTTTCACTCCTCTATATTCTAAATATGCCTTTCTAGGAGCATTACGATCTGCAGCTCAAATGGTCCCTTATGAAGTCTCTATCGGTCTTATTCTTATTGTGCGCCTTGTGAGCGCGTTTGGATCTGCGAAGGCAATCGCTCGGATGTTCCCCTAACCCAACCCGGGAACGGACCGGAGGGAACCGCAGCATGGGGAATGTCCGCGTCTCGTCGCAAGGCTCATTTTTAGTTGTGGTTCATAGGGCGGGCAGTTTTATCTGATCAAGGGCCGGGGCACAAGGGTCCTGGTACTATCCAGGTGCGAAGAACCCCGGAGGTTACTGCAATGAGCAGAAATCTCACTCACCGGCCTAAACGACGAGCAAACACTCGAACGTGAAAGCAAGGGATCGCCCAACGAATGGACGAGCCCGAGGAGGGAGGAGAGAGGGAGGCAAGAACCATACTTTCAGAGAAGTGGCGGTCCGAATCTTATCTGAACTACGAGAATAACTGACTAAGCCGTGCCATAAGGGTCATTCTCCAAACGGGACGGGGCTAAGCCTTTAGGTTCTTTATTTAAGTAGGTTGGGTGACAGATCGGCCATAGGAGTACTCCGGGAGATAAACCAGGGCAACAAATGTCGAGCATACGACGATGCCGCCCGTTTTCATTTCGTGGAAGTCCCCGGCAGAGGAAAGGGCTGTAGGTGATGGCGCGTTCCGCTTCTTATCTAGAGGGAGGCGCTGAAATCGTTCCTATTGGGCCGTGCGTGGCAGCTGGTATAGATGAATAAAGGCGGGGCGCTTGAACGAACGGGACCTATTCTCTTAAGGCGGGAAAGCTTAATAGGAAAGGGGCCGAGCTGACTGATGATAGCCTTTTTAGGCTTTAGAAAAAGGCTATCATGTGATGTGGGGCTAACATGGGTGGATACATACAAGTATAGCCAAATCAAGATGAGACGGGACGGACGGTCAGAGGCCGCAGCGGGACTACCATAGGAAAGCCCGCCCCCGCTAGCTAACATAGAAAGAAATCGATTCCCGGATAGCAAGAGTCTCTATGTGAATCTCTTCCAGACCAGGCCAGGCCGAATCGGGCCACCCCTTGGGCTGGGAATGGCCCAGCCCACATGCATAATTTGATGAAAGCACTCCAGTCCCTCGAAGTGGCTTGTCAACCACGCTTTCCCTCCCTCAAAACAATGTTCCTCACCTTCGGTGCCTTGGGTTAGGGCAACACAGCAATGAGTAGTTCGCTCCAGGACCCCACCCCCCCCGAGAGCAGGATGCCGGCCGAGATGGATCTGGGAGCCAACCTATACTTTCCTGGGGCTTGCCTTGAAAAAACATGTAAATAAAAGACGGGCGCCGAAAAGAAACCAGCCCAGCCTCTTCAAGAAAGCTTTGCTTGGTAGGCGGTGCCTATTCACTCGGACAATGCTCTGAACACGAAAGTGCGCAGTTACGCCCCCTTCTCCCATGCTGAGTCACAGGCAGCGCCTCGGAATAGCGAAAGCACGGACGAGCCACATGCAGGGAAACTTGCACGTGTGGTTCCGGCCGGGGACCCCGGTATACTGTACTAATATGTGTAGGTCCCCGTAATTCGAGTGAGATTGTCATGGCGCAAAAGCAGATATGGTCCGGTATTCCCTTGTTCCCTGTATTGGTTATGTTCTTCATTTCTCGTCTAGCAGAAACTAATCGAGCTCCGTTTGATCTCCCAGAAGCGGAAGCTGAATCAGTTGCAGGCTATAATGTAGAATATGCGCGGGATGCGATCCTTAATAGTCCACTGTTGGCGGAAGCCAATGTCCCGGGGTCCCGGGGACTCATTCTGACTGAAACAAGGGGTGGGTCTTTACCAACTTTTTAATCTTCTTTTTTAGGGAAGCCAAAAAACGTAAGCGCCCCTACGCGAGCCTTATTGAAAAGGCCCCTTACTATAGAACAAAGAAAGGGATTGAGCTGCGCGAAAGCCGTTGCGCTAACGCGCATCCGTTTTCTTGCTCGTTAGCGCTTTACTAATATAATAGAAAGGGCTTTCTTGCTTGTTTAGTAAAGTAGCGCTTTTTCTTTTTATAGGAGTAGGTGCTTTCTGGGGCAGGGTACTCTTCATTCTTCATTTGAAACTAATGAATGTCGGGGCGGGGGTTTCCGCCTTGTTATCAAAAAGGGAGTTGGGTAAAGCAAACTCCCTCCTTGGACGAGCACGGGGCTTAGTCAAGTAGAACCGGGTTGCGTTGCTTGATGCTCCGATCGAAAACAAATCAGTGGGGCCATGCCGGTACGACTGAATATGCGTTAGAAAGGTCAATCCCTTCCCTACGACACCAAAAAAAACCGGGCCGAACTTCTGCCCGCCCGCTTCCATAGAACAATATCGTGGCAACGTAGACCTAAGTGGTCATATTGGATCCTTGGGAACCATCACAAGTACGGCCGGCCTATATTTAAACGATAATGCCGTGTCGTCCAGCGAAGCCTAGAAGAAGGTGACTCGCGCAGACAGCTGACTCCTTTTCAATAGAAAGGAATAGCCAAACCAACCCAGCTGGCTGGTCAATCTCAGAAATCTTATCGGCCGGCAAAGCGGAGACGGACGACCACGGTCCCGACCTTACCAGCACCGGAGGTGTACTAATCAATGAACCCCCGAAACCTACTTTCTTTTCTGACAAAATCAACCAAGCGTCACGCCATGTTGTTGATATTGATTGGGTTTGAGGGACTTTCGCTGACTGAATCCATCCATAAACCTAGACCCCGGCAACCTTCGTAACCAAAGCGTCACGACAACACCCAGAGGTCACCTTTGGATGGGGGCAAGGAGGAGCACGTAGGAATGCCGACCACTACATAAGCCACTAGTGGCTGAGAGAAAGCGAGCAGCACCTTGTATAGGTTGGGCTACGCTTGAAGAAGTGAGCCCCTATCAGAGAAAGCCATTGCGCGCTAGCCTAGGTAGCTAGCGTTTTTCCGCTGGCTGTTATGTGTTAGTTGTAGCGCGCCTTCCCTCCTTCTCTCATTTCGGAAAGATTTAGCAGTATTTTCTTATGATGACCTGGTCGAGAGAGTACGATACATTGGTGTAAAAGATTGAGTGGGATCTGTGAGGCTGGTTTTTTAGGAAAGTGTTCTTGCCTCTATCATTAGCTCGGGTAGTCCCCGTTTCTGGTGTTTTAGTCACCTTTCAATGGCTCCCTTAATTATGTGCGAGGAATTTCCCTCTTGAGTAATGGGAAGCGGGCTAGTCCCCGAAAATGTTCGTTAAGTTTAAGTTGGGGATTTTTCTTTTTTTACCCGGAGTCCGCGGGTGAGGGTAAGGAGGACTGATTCTTCCCGCAGGTAGTCTAAAGTTGAGACTTTGAGTGGATTACATTCACGGTCTCTTTCACTTTCCTTACAATCTAAGGTTCCCCACAAGCACACTTCCAGAATAACAGGTAACGCTAGCCGTAGAAGGAAGCAGAGATTCAGGCAGCTAGGCATCAGTTTGAGTTCGAGATCGAGACCCAGAAGTAGAGATAGGGGCAAAAGTTGCAGCAGGAGGACGATAAACTTTCTGTAGAAGAGTCCTCGGGAGCATTTTTCTCTTCTTAATCGAATGTAGGGGGCCGGCGAGAAAGCCAAAAATTAAAATAGGAAAGCTCGGGGAAGTAGCAGCCAAAAAGGGGGATGGGGTCCCTCCTAAAACCGCCCCTTTATAATTAGTCTCGGTTGCTGGAATGTGAGGTTGGACGTAGATCCTCCCTCAAAACAAAGGGAGGTTAGACATCTCCTAAAGAATAATAATCTTAGTTTATGTGGCCTTGTGGAAACTGAAGTAAGATCCATCAATAAAGACATGATTAGCAGGAAGTTTTTTGGGGATTGGGAGGTTTTTGATATTTATAATTATGACCATGCATTGTTAGGCAGAATTTTTATTGGTTGGGATCCGTTGATCCTAAAAGTGAGCCCCATATACAGAAGTGATCAGATTATCCATGTGTTTTGCAGCTTCATCAATCAGAAAGGGGATTTCAGGGCGTCCGCCGTTTGTTATAGTTCGAATGAAGTTAATCTGAGGAAGGCTTTGTGTGTGGGCTGATTTGAAGAGAATGAGCAGTGTAGTGATTGACCAAGCCTGGATTGTTATGGGAGATTTGAATTCTTCTAGATTCCTAGAGGAAAAGATGGGTGGGAGTGGGAGAAGCCATAATAGTGACCTCCACCAATGCTTGTTAGATATAGATCTGTTTGACCTCCCGGCCCGCTCTATACTTGGTTCAACCGCAGAGATAGTGAGCAGATTATTTCCAGGAAGCTTGACAGAGTATTGGTTAATGACAGTTGGCTTGCTACCTTACAGAACTCTGAAGCAGACTTCACAGGGCCAGGTCTTTCTACCGTTACCATCAGGCAGAAGTTGGTCACAGGGAAGAAGCCTTTTAAATTCTTTGATTTCTGGACCTCCCACGAAGAGTTTGCCCCTTTGGTTGAGCAAGTTTTGAGTACTCCAGTGGAGGGTACTCCTATGTTCAGGCTGTGCACCAAGCTGAAAGGTCTCAAGCCTGAATTGAAGATCTTTAATTCCAAACACTATGGTAGCATCAACTCTAAGGTTGCCCAAGCTAGAGAGGACCTTACTAGATTGCAGTTACTCCACTTGCAGGATCCTTCCAACTCTGACCTAGCTAATGCAGAAAAAGAGAGTTTGCAAGTTTTTACTCATTTCACTCTTATGGAAGAGGCCTACCTCAAACAGAAGTCCAGAATTCAGTGAGGGGGGGAGTAACACGGGGTTTTTTCACAAGGTGGTGAGAGCTAGGCAGTCCAAAAACAGATTGTTGAGTGTTTACAATGCCGAGGGGGATAAGTTTACAGACCATAAAGCTGTTAGTCAAGAGGCTGTCTCCTTTTTCCAGCATCTTTTTGGTGGCTTTGTAAAAAGAGTTGGTGGCGAGGGATTTTTTATTTCACCTTTTCCCAGGATGCCTTTTGTCCCTTCCCGTAGAAGCAGAGGAAATGAAAAGAACTATGTTCTCCCTTAACAGTAACAAGGCCCCGGGCCCTGATGGGTATTCTGCCCACTTCTTCAAAAGTGCTTGGGAGATTGTGAGTCAGGATGTGATAGAGGCCATAAAGTCTTTCTTTGCTTCAGGCAAGCTTCTAAGGGAAGTTAACTCCACTATCATGGTTTTGGTACCTAAAGTGCCTAATCCTACAGTCATGGGAGATTTTCGGCCGCTGCAATACGATCTATAAGTGTATTACCAAGTGGATTGCTAATAGGATCAAAGGCTTGCTTCCCAAGATCATTAGCCCCACCCAGTCTGCTTTTGTTGAAGGGAGGAAGATAATAATATAATAATAAAGGGCGGGTTTCAGTCTTGAAGTCTGTCTTCTTCAATGGATAAGATTCAAAGGGAGTTTACTTGCTTACTTGTTAGAGTAAGGGAGTTTCACTTACTCGACCGTTAGGGAGAGGGAGAGGGAGTTTTACTTTTTTTCCAACAGTCCGAAATCTTTCAAAAATTCATAGAGTTCAGAAGCTTAGTGGAGAATGAAACTTATAAAGTCAAGGCAAAGAAAGCCATGTTTGAGGACAGACTCTGGAGGGGAGAATACACATCACAGGAGTTGGTGCTTACTTGAAAAGCACGGGATTCGAAGACAGTTTGCAACAAATCTCCATTACTGTTGGAAACAAAGGGCATTGATCAGAGAACATGGGGATGGAAATAAGTGGATTCTAATTCGTATTTGCATTTGCCAACAAGAATATAGTCTCCATTTCGGTCATTTGATTGAGATGAAAGGCTTTAATTGCTCCTTTCCCTCCCGGTCAACATCGTTGGTGCTCTCTAGATTCGCGAATTCTAGTACCAATCTCAGCTATTGGGGAATCCTTTCTCGTTGCGCTGAGAGCCGAGAGGAAATAGATGAGTTTAGAGAACATAGCCGGCCGCTTATAAGTAGATGGACGTACCAGCCCGCAGATGTAGGGACAACCGAACTGCGTCACCAAAGCGACTACTCTCTTAGGAAGATAAAGAATTTAGGGAATTTTGGAGCCGATTCCACTTTTCTATATGCCAGTTCGAATCTGGCGGGTCGCTCCTTTCTTCGTATGGGGAGTCTCGTGAGCTCTTTATGGAAAACTTTTTTTTATTATTCTCCCCCCTTTTTTCCTATCCTATGGATCAAAAGCTATGATTAACTCAGCTCTGACCTAGACTATAGTTCCCCTAGGGAATGCACATTCTCTATCCCATCTAAGAAATGGGGACGCTTATTAATATAAAAGCACCAATGTCCGCCTTCTCGTACTGATGTGACAAAGTGAAAGTGTAATTAAGCAAGATTGACCGCCCTTTCAGTATGTAGTAGTGTCTACTGCCTGTCAGAATGGCTACTGACACATTGCACGAGGTGGCTAACCCGCGGAATTGCTTTTGGGTCGGCAGAATCTAAATAACCCCAATGGTGATTCCGAGACTTATCCTACCTACTCAAGCGGCAATCAATACACATTCAGTGATTTCGAACATCACTTACGACATTTTGAAATCAGGGTTTGGGGGTTCAAGCTATATATTCATTGATATTGAGGAAGTAGAGGCAGATCAAATCTGTGCCATCAACTTGACTACATGGAACTATCAATCTAGCGTTCAAAGGAATCCTTTCTATCCTGTGAGCTCGAACCGGGAGTTCAAGTCCTGCTCTTTCCCAGTCTCCCTTTATACACTGCCTGCTTTCTTCTCCTGATCCTCCTTCCGTTGCGGATCCAACTCTCTGTTTTTATGAACCAGTTAAACTCTCCATCTATGTCTGCATCCGAGCGGGAAGAGAAGTCGAGTCCATCTTTGTCTCCACTCAACCCTAGCTCGATAAGCCGTTGATTTCCATGGATCCTTATAAACTTTGAGTCGTGATGGAAAACGTCCCCTCGCGAGAGATTGAGATAAAAGAAAGGATGGTTTAGATGCGGGGAAGAGGGGAACGAGATGGCTGGCTAAGCTGCTCCACCAGGTCTCATTTCCGGCCGGGAGATGGTTTGTATGGATGGTTCGGGCAGCCGGTTCCGGAACCACGAGCTTCCTGAGAGAGTTTGAATTAGATTCATTGTTTGAAAACGCGGATTTGGTTCACTGTCGGTCGATTGACCGGTGGTTTGGTTGTTCTTAAGGCTAAGGGATGGTGGATGGGGGCAAAGAGAAGAAGGGCTAAGGCCTAAAAATTCTACTGATTGATTCTTTGATCCCGTCCACAGGTTCAGTGGTAGGTGGTTCCCCTTGACTTGACCTAGCTTTTTCTCCTTCTCTGTGGAGAATTAAAGCAAGCCATGCTTTTGAGGATCAAAATGATGGTTAGTTCGAGTCAGCTAGCTGCTCATTCAGTTCAGGTGGAAGGCAACAAGAACACTAGGAGAGGTGTGCCTGGATTGCTTGGCAATGGGATCAAGAGATGGGATTTTGCTGGCTTAACACCTTTCGGGTTAAAATCAATCAGAAGAGGTGGGTTTGAAGACTTTGAACTGCGCACTCGGGGAAGTAGAATCTCGACCTTTTTGAAATGCATTGTCTATGCGGGTTTCTTCTCATTGGATGCTAGAGAAGATAGGTCTGGCTTGGGCTGGGTCACCGGGATCAGAAAAGTCTGGATAGGAAGACGAAGAGGGCTTGGACCCGCCTCTGGTGATGCAAATGATGGTGATCCCTTGGATACTTCTTACCTTTCACTGGCTTCGAAGCCCTGCGGGAAAAAAGGGGCTTGCTCTCGTCTCGATAGGAGAACGACCGATAGATTGCCTCTGCCGAGGTTCCCGGCACCAGAACAGGACCTAGTGAGATGTTCCTCAATGGAGATGAGGATGGAGTGCTGGTTGCTTCGTAGCCAGCTGGATGACTTGGAAGAGAGAGATAGGGAATGAATGGGGTGGACTTGGATTTTTATCTGGCAATTGGATTGCTATTGGAATCTCGATCTGGAGAACTTCAATATGCTGCCGTGGATCTGGAGGAGAGAGAATGTGAATGAAAGAGATGGCTCAGTGCGGCACGTTTGTTGATGCCAGGGATAGGGATGAAGGCATTAGAAAAGCTGGTTCCTCGCCGGGAGAGAATAGAGCCTTGGAGTGCTCATAGAAGTCTTTTAAAACCGATGAGCTATGGGAGACAGAAAGGCCAATAGCTAGCCGATTCGGAAGTCTCCGGATTCTGGAGATGCAGAGTCCTTTGGATGCAGCATACAAACAAGGAACTCGGATCAACAGAACAGGTCCATCCTTCCCCTCCATTCTCCGGCCCCCTCTGACTGGCTCCATAGGGGTCTGGAGAAAGGGAGATGATTAGACCAGAAGCCTGGAAAGGAGTACCCGCTTCCCTCTCCCCTCTATCGTATCGGTTGATGGGTTGAGAGATAGTTGCTTTGGATGGTTCTCTAACCTCGGAACGAAAGAAGTGATTTGGACAGATGCTTCCTCATGGGCTTTTCTCCAGGAGACATGAAGGAGGGGCGGATAGATGGTTATCGAGATCCCACTTACGTATCAACGACATGAGTGGGAATGAACGGAATGGTGGCTAGTCTCCTCGACCGGGGCTAGACGCGCCTTCTGTTCGTTCCTCCGTACCTTTTCTTTCTGTTTGGCTTTTCCCCAGCCCCCAAACTACAAGCCTTTTAGCTGCTAGCCAGCCTCCTCCCCTGTCTGTCCCGACATCCATAAAGTCTTTAGTCCCGATCATCAACACTCGACTGAAGGGAACGAAAGAAGGGAAAGGAGAGGGAGGTTTTTCTTGGCCCGGGGCCGGCTCCTTCCGATCCGGAGAAAGAATGATTTGAATAGATGGCTCAGTGGCTTAGCTTGGCTTCGGAAGGAATGAAGCGAGAAGGGAGGAAGGTTGATTGCCTGGATTTATGGTTTCTCCTACCGCCGGTAGGGACCTCCTTTCTGATCCCGGTCCCGACATCTTAACTGAATGGCTGGGCTTTTTTCGTTCATCGGGTGCATACATCATGGAAGGACGAGTGCTTCGTATTGCTGCTGCTAAGCCGCCCCTCCAATGTGGATATCTGGAAAAGGGGAGCGAGAGGTCAAGATCTCGAGAAGTTCCATTCGTTCCGTGGATCCGGGAAAGGGACCTCTCTCTCTCAATCAAAGGGATGAGACGAGGCTTTCTACCTCTGAATACCTCCTCTCTCCAACTATGGATCCCTCTGGCTTTTCTGGGGAAAAGTGTCTTCTGTAAATCATTCAATCACGCTTTACTCAACATCTTCCTCTTTCCATACCTTCTTCTATCATTCCTAGGCCAAGGGAGAGGTACGGAACACGAGACCAGTAGTTAAAGAAAGGAAAGCGAGAATGGATAACCGGCAAGTAGGGAACCAGGGGGGCACCGGTCAACTCTTTTGCCTTTCACTCCAATTTTTCCGCAGGGGTTTACTTCTCTGCTTCAATGGGTGGCCTTCACTCGAACCATTCTCTTGATGGTTCGAATCGGATTCCCGCTAAGGGAACGAAGCAATGGCTGCCTGCAGTTGAATGAGTTGGATCGGATGCTGGAGCGGCCATCAGTCGCAGGGATTTCAACTTCTTTTCTCGATGGAAGGACAAGACCGGGGAAGTGACAAATCAGGAATCCAGAAGCTATAAAGCATCTCTAGGTCGGATCCTTATCCCCTTCCAACCAATCATTCCCTATCAATTTTTCTGGTCAAGGACCTCGCCTGCCTGCGGGGGGGAGATAGTAGGGAATTGGATCCTGTTGATTGAGTAAGATGGGAAAGAGATGGATGGCGCGGAATAAACCTATTTCAAATACCTGATATGAAAGAAAAAGTCAAAAAACGGACGATTGTGCGCCGGTTTCTATTATATCGGACCCCTCCGGATTTAGCCAAGGAGGAGTTCGATTTCGCTTCTTTCTCTTAGTCTGGGCCTATCTCTTTCGGATCTGTCTTTTATAGCCCTACCGGGTGTACGCGGGTGCAATGGCCTGGTACGAGTTCTACGCAAGCGCAAGTAAGGGCCGACCCGTATCGATAGTGTCAGGTGGGGGCAATAAAGAATAAAGATAAGGTCATAGGGCGAATACCTTGTTGAAGATCCCCCATCTCATACATACCATACGAAGCACTACCCTAGGTCCATTGAACCTTCTCTCGTAAATTAGTTCAGTCCCGGCCGGCTGTTACGTTACGAATCATGAAATGTTGACCGAACAGTAAGCCATTTACCCGATTCCTTTGGTCGAACCAACAAGACGGAAGCTTGTGCCTATTATTAAGTGAAATTTAAAGAATGCTAGCGACTCTAGCTCTGAACCAGTCCTCGCTAATCGTCCACTCTACCGCACCCGAGAGGTGATCGTTAATAAATGAAATATAGTGTTTAACACTTTCTGAGTGCCCCTTTGTCCCAATATCTCTGACATAAGTTCAACCTATACTCGCGGATCACAAAGCCATTATTTAAAAACGACACCTACCAATTCAGAGTGCACCCATTCCTATGGAGAAAGGAAATATTCTCCCGGGCCTACGTTCCTGGAGCGCTTCTGCGTCTTGCTTTCGGCTTAGCCCACAATCAACATCTCCCTATAGCTCTTGAGGTGAATCATCCATCTCCTTATGCCTTACATATCGTACTCCTTCTTTCTTTTGAGAGGTAGAGGCTCGGGCATTAGGTGAAGGCAGATTAGGAACGAGGACGTTCAACCAAAAGAAAAGCACCAGGGATTGATTAGGGACCTATACAGGACAGTTAGACGACAGATAGATCCGATGGATGACCATAAGTGAAGGATCAAATATCGCCTTTTTTTTGTCATTTAGATACTATGTCCGGTCCTAGTACCGCATTCTTTCTTGCCGCATTCCCCCCTTTTTAGACATAACATAGTCATAGTCTTGTATCCATTCCTACCAGATTTCGTTACTTTATGAAAGGTGAGTTCTACTTCCCTGCCGCGAGGGCTTCTACCTGCTCTAATTTTTCCCCTATATGTTTGTTCTTGCTATGGAAGTCTTTTCCAGGATCCTTGTCAAAGCTTATAGTAATGGAAGGTTCTCTCACCACCCGAGATGTGCTAAGCTGGATTTGACTCACCTTTGTTTTACTGATGATCTCCTGTTATTCTGCCAAGGAGATCCCCAATCAAATCAGCCTCTGTCATTAAAGAGAGTTTTGATTCGGTTGATGGCAAATCCTGACAAAAAGCCATTTTTCGGATGGATGAAGATACTAAGCACAATGTTGAGAACCTTTTTGGCTTCAAAGAAGGGACCTCGCCTCTTGGAGTGCCCCTTCTTTCTACTAGACTCACAGCCAGAGACTGTAGGCCTCTCATTGATAAGATTACCAACAGGGTTGAATCTTGGACTAGCAAACGGCTTTCCTATGCGGGTAGACTTCAGCTCATCAGATCTGTGTTGTTTAGTATTCAGGTCTACTGGAGTAGCATTTTCATTTTGCCGAAGGAAGTGTGCAAGGTTATTGACCAGATCCTCAGATCGCATGGTGCAGTTGGGATCTCTAAGGCTGCCAAGGTGTCTTGGGACGTGGTCTGCCTCCCGATAGAGGAAGGAGGGCTTGGCCTCAAGAGAGTTCATGATTGGAATAAGGCGGCTATTACCAGACATTTGTAGAACATTGCCTCTAACTCACATACCATCTGGACTTCCTGTATTAATAGTTACCTCTTGAAAGGTAGGAGTGTGTGGGGCATACCCGTTCCCAATGACTGTTCCTGGAATTGGAGTAAATAGCTTAACTTGAGGGACACTGTGAGACCTTTCATCCGGTCCAAAGTTGATAAGGGGGAGGGTACTTTCCTTTGGTTCGACAACAGGCATCCTTTCGGTCCAGAAGTATGGTAGTATAATATTTTTTGATGCAGCGATTCCCAAAAGTCAACACAATTATTGAAGATAACAGGTGGAAGTGGCCGGCGGCTAGATCTTGGAAGCTTGATGAGCTGGCAAACAACTTGCCCCCCTCCTTGCTCCCCGGGCCTGACCTTCCTGACTCAGTTAGTTGGGTTCCTGGGATTGGAGGTGTGTTCTCGGTCTCTTCTGCTTGGAATGCGTTCAGAACAGTTCAGCCTAATGTTTTTTTGAGATAAGTTGGTGTGACACTCTATGGCTATTCCGTCACATGCTTTCCTTCTTTGGTTAGGAAAATTGCGTGGGGTGCTATCATCTACCATATTTGTTTGGAGAGAGAGAAATGCCCGCTTGTATAAGACTGAATACAAATGAAAGGCACCGAAGGCACTGAAAGTGTAAAAGATGATGTGAGATTTAGGTGTGCCTCCATTCCTAGCATTCGAGACGATCTCTCCGTTGGTGGGATCTTATCTTCACCATGAATGATCCTACGGACGAACATCTCATGGCACACCATTGATCAATAAGATAAGAAAGGATAAATAGAATATACGGAGATACCCCCCATTCCTATCAGCGTGAAATGAAAAAAAAAAAAAGAAGTCCTCTCCTCCGTCCTCTCTGTCCCTGGCTTATACTTTCACATACCTTCTGGCCTCAGTCGTTGACTTTGCCCCTCCTGCTCCTCCATTTTTAAATAAATTTAGTAGTTGTTCGCTCCTGAACGAAGCTATTGGGACAGCGGCTTTGATAGCGCTTTCTCAATGAGATATATCATATCGCGGTAGAGCCCCTATCCGTGTTTTGAAAAATCCCTCTCTGGTGTCATCTACTGGCTGACTGAGCAGCCTTACTATGGCTTTTAGAAAGCAAGATCCCCTCCGCTTATCACTCTATAGAAATAACATCCCATACATACTTGCTTGCCCTAATCGAATGTTATCCCTTACTCCATCCCCTGAAGGAGCGTATCCTTTTTCATCTAATGCCGTCTTTTCCAACTCCCTTTCTTCCCGTCTCAGTCATCTCATCTCTCTTACCTGAACATAGAAGATAAGGGGTTAGCGAGACTGACTCCCCTTATGAGCCCGAAAGCCATATGAACGAAAGCAGGCAAAAAAGTAAACTAGACAAAAGGGTACCACTACATAAGAACAGATTCACCAGGCACTCGAAATTCTCAAATCCCTGGACGTGGGGAAATAGAAAGGAAAGAGCAGACTTTCTTACTTTCGAGGCATACTACTATCTAAGTTTCTCTCCTTTGACGGTCAGATCGATCCCTTATTGAATTGAAGGAAATTCTTCTCGGAGTTGGGGTTATCTCCATTCTCTTTATCGATGAATAAGGGAGTCCGGCAGGAGACAAAGAGGATTAATGAAAAGGCCTGCCCGGTGTCAAAGATGTCCTGCTCTTTCACTGCCTTACTTTGCTTCGCAACCTCTCTAGCCCGGCATTCAAGCCCAGGAAACTAACTATTCTTCAACGCTTCCTTTATCGATTTTTTTTGTGTTCCATGAATAAATAAAAATAATAACTCCCTTCTCCAAGTCGCCTTCGAGTTCTTATCAAGCTCTGACATCGTGTACGGAAGTTGTAACATGGGAAAACCAAAGAAAACACAATTCGTTTGACCGGTGGTGACCTATAGCTCTCTCCTTGCACTCCGCTCATTTATCATGAGCCTCACCGCATCTATATATAATTCACTGCTCGGATTCTTTAATAGGTTTAGAAGAACGCACAGATCCTCGCGAGTTACTTTATCTGACACGCTGACCTTTTGAGCAAGGGTTTGGGCAACGTCCCACCAGTCGTATTGTTCACGAGGATGCATACCTTCGCAATACGACTCGAGAATGATAGCAGCCTTTTCCCGCAAAGTATCAGACGTGTCCATCGGATGCGCCTGTGGCAGGTCGACTTTAGCCAAAAAATAGGGGATTTCTGGCTGGGTCTGGGTCTGAGTCTGGGTGCGCTTCTTTACTTTACCCTTTTTTTGAACTTAGCGACGCAGGGCAAGATCTTATTTTCGCTTGCGGGAAAAGGCAGTAGCAAGATCCTGCAAGTAAAAAGAACCGTAAAGGTAAGAGCCGGGCAGCCCTGTTTCTTTATGGATTGCTCGAAGGGAAAGGCTAGCGCTGAAAGATAGTAAAGACTTATTTAACCAATCTTTCCAACCACTTGTTAGTTCGTTGTACCCCTCGCAATCCATTGTTTCAAAAGGTTGTGCCCCGAAGCCCAAGTCAAGTTCAGTCATCGAAATACCCAGTTCTTAAAGACAGAAAGAAGATAAGTAAACAGTGTAACGAGATAGGCAGAAAGAACATTCATTAGCATAGTCACAACTAGTGTCAATAGCGAGGTAGAGTCTGTTGGGTTAAACAAAGAGCGATCAGAAGAGTCATGAAAACGGGACGTAAGATTTGTTCCAGATTCCTTTTACTGACAGAATTGGGCATTGTATTTAGTTTCCTAGTATAAATGCTGTTTTGGCTTTGGGTAGTCTATGTATACCTTCTACCTTGGAGTGAGTGCCTCGTTTCTTCCAGTTTGTCCTGACCAGTAAGGCAGGGGGGCTACCCTGCTGTTATTGGAAGACGATCGACCTACCTAAGTTTTGACTGGTCCGTTACCCGCTTGCCCTCCGGATAGCCACTTAACTGTTCACTATACTTCCCCCCCCCGCTGGAATGTCTCCATTCCCATCCCATCCTTTATGATCTCTGGCTATGATATATTCCCAGTGCAGAAGCATATTCATGCAGAATACTCTTCTACCTAGAGGAGGATATAAGGTTATTTTCTCATCAGTGGGCGTGATACAGAGACTCCTCTATGCGGCTTTCAGGGAGGGGAAGGGGGGAACAAAGCCCCGGATTTTAAAGTTCAGCCCGAGTATCTTTTACCTATCTAAGCACATAGCCAACTAGAAAACTCATCCGCTTGTCAGGTGTAATACTCACTCGTAAATGATTGGTGTCAGAATTTATCACTGATCAGGTGTGATCAGTCTCATCCGTGTAAGAATTAGGAATTCCTCTTCCAACTTTTCCCGAAATGGGCGTTATGGCAAAGAATAAGAAGAAAACTAAAGGAGAAATTTGTCCAATAGTAACAAATGGTGCCTCCACAGGTTGACATCCGATCCAACCTAGTAGTACGCAATCCGCCAAAAGCAACCAAAATATTGCTTGGTGAATAGGGCGAAAACTTGAACTACGCACATACATACTTTTAAAAAAAGGTAAAGCCAACAGACATATAAAAACTGGTGCTATTGCGGCTACACCTCCCGCTTTGTCAGGTATACTACGAAGAATGGCATGGATCGGTAGGAAATACCATTCCGGCACAATATGAGGCGGGGTGGGCATCGGATTAGCAGGTATATAATTGTCGGGATGCCCCAAAACATTAGGAGCATAAAAAATCCAAATGGAAAAAAAGATAGCAAAAGCTACCCAACCTACTAGATCCTTTACATAAAAATAAGGGTAAAAAGAAATTTTATCCATCTCTGAATGTACACCCAATGGATTATTGGATCCATATTGATGCAATGCGGCCAGATGAAGAAGACTGGCCCCTACTAAAATAAAGGGAAGTAAATGATGAAGACTAAAAAAACGATTTAAGGTGGCATTGTCCACGGAGAAACCGCCCCAAAGCCAAGTCACTATGGTATCCCCTACTACAGGTATGGCGCTAGCTAAGCTTGTAATTACTGTAGCTCCCCAAAAGCTCATCTGACCCCAAGGTAGTACGTATCCTATAAAAGCTGTCACAATCATTAATAGGAAGATTACAACTCCGAGACACCAAACAAATTCCCTAGGACTGCTATAACTCGCATGATATAGACCGCGAAAAATATGAAGGTGAACCACAATGAGAAACATACTTGCCCCATTAGCATGCATATAACGGAGCAACCAACCCCCTTCAACATCTCTCATAATGTGTTCTACGCTGTTGAAAGCTAGATCCACATGAGGTGTGTGATGCATAGCTAAAAAAACCCCAGTCACTATCTGAATGACTAAACAAATACCAGCTAACGGACCGAACCCCCACCAATAACTAAGATTACTCGGGGTTGGATAATCTATCAAATGCTGATTTAGTGTGGAGGATATAGGTTGTTTAAGAAGAGAGAATCGTTGGTTCCTGTTAGTCATTTATCTTTCCTTTATCTTTCCTATCGTGACAACTCTAGTTCCCTCACCCTTTTAGGGCGGTATATTTAGAAGTTGAAGCGTAACTCTCTCCAACCTTTTCTATCTATCCGGGAAAGAATATAAGATTTTTATTGGTTTTTCCAACGGATTTTAAAATCTTTAATCTGAGTAATGGGCCGCTAAGAAGGTGGAATAAAACGAAGTGAAGAAACGAACCATTCCACATATCCCTCGATCAAAGCCGATTTAAGACCTGCCGGACAGGTGGTAATGAAGCCCGCCCTGAATGAAGGCTAAGCGGACCCCTCCATTCGCACATGCGCTTTTCCCAGTGGGATAGGTGTTGCAATCCCTTTTTTTTAACTACGACATTCGCGGAACGAAACGAAGATCTTTCTTCTCTTAGATGATCGAAATCCCGACTCTTTTCTTCGTAAATAGAGTGGAAATGGAAGGCTCCAAACAACTAGCCACTTGCCAAGAACGGCAAGAACTCCAGTAACTCAGAACTGCAGGACCGCTTCCCGCGTTCGAAGAACGAAGAACAACATTAACTACGATAACAGCTGCTCAGAACGAAGAGACGTTCTTGAAGGACGAACGAGAACAGGCGGAGAGGCGAGCTCCTCGGCTTACGGGAAACTGCAGTTCACGGGCAAGGGAAGGGTAAGGGCCAGGATGGCTCCTTTCAACAGGGCCCCTTGGCTTTCCGGGTAGGGAAAAGAGCTGAGATTAGAAAGCTGCAGCGGTTGTGGCATCGTTTAACAACAAGTCCGGGGATGAAAGAGATGCAGTCGATTGATACCTTACAACAAGAGAAGACTCCGTAGCTAAAGCTCCTTTAATGCCTCGAGTCCGTGGGGAAATTCCGGCTCTGGCCATTTAATGACTACCCTTGTCAACCAAGACCGTCGACCGTAACAGAACTAGCAAAACGAGCTATTTCATACCTATCTGGTCTCGCCCCCTCGCTCTTCCCTAGCGTTCGGTTCCCGTAACCAAGTTTTTCTTACTTAATCCATACTTTTTGACCGGGGCTAAGCAACTCGTCTGAGAACCGCCCGCACTACGTGACGCTTTTTAATGTTCCTCTCTCTCACAGTCGCTTCCTCCCCCTACGCATCTGCAGCCGAAGCAGCGGGAGGGGCAGCCGGAGAAAAAGCAGCTGAGTCAACTGAAGCGGGAGCTGAAAGAAAGGCTCTGAAAGAGAAGCAGAAGAAGTAATTGAAGGGGATGCCGTGGCATTGGATTCAATCGATTGAGTCGGCCCCTACATGGAAAAGCTTACAAACCCATTTTTACTTATGAACGGCTTTCTTTTTTTTTTTAGTGAGGATCCCCCTACATGCAAAACAACTCGAAATCGATCGATTTGCAACGAGTTTATAGGCAGAAAGTAGGTTTATGCCAAAAACACGGGGTTTCATGAATCTAATGAAAACGTAAAGTCTAATACGTTATTTCCTTGAAAAAATGTAATGCAATTGAACGTAGTCTTCATTACATTGATTGCTGTTATCGATTCTTATTGAAGCCACCGTTCCGGTCCCTGACGGGGACCTTCACTCCTCCTTCGGTTAATACTTCCATTGTATAGATGTTGTTATAGTTTCCCTCTCGCCGCCAGCTCGGTCCAATGGCCCGCTGAAGCGGGGTGCCCTCCGGGGGTATTGGCAGGTTTGTAATATAGTATATATATATATAGTATAATATATGTATAGTATAATATATGTATAGTATAATATATGATATAGTCTGTATAGTAAGTAGTAAGTATAGTATACCCTAATATATAGTCTTACATGTCAATTGAATAAGAAGCTGAAAGATAGAGAATGACTCGCGGGTGCGGGGCATGAACGTAGTCTTCAATGATTACATGGTTCTGTTGCTATACGCTCTAACCAGTGGCTGGGGTAAAATTACTTCTTCCAGCTAGGTCAAGCGTTATTGAAGAACTATCCGATAGGGAGTTCAGGGGTTCCAGGGGATACGCATGAACGTAGTCTTCAACAGGTTGTTATACGCTCGCCTCTCCCTTTAGTCGAGCTTTCTTTCAGAACCTCTGGCGCCTGTGGCTTTAAGAAAGAATCTTATTCCATATCCTCTCTGTCAATAGTTGCTAAGGAAGCGAAGCTACGGTACTTTAGTTCCAAAGAACTCGACTTTAAAGGTTGCGAAGCAAAGGAGGCACAGCAAGTGACAAAAGAGAGCGACTTAAGGTTCCGCAGGAAAGGTGAGCTAAGCTGGGACGAAAGCCTTAATGGGAGAGGCTCCAAAGGAGAGCTACTCGACTAAAAGGATAGGTTCTGAAAGAAAGGCGAGCTCGACCCTCAGGAGAGGAAGCGACGAAGGGACTTCTAGTTCAAGTGTTACTTACTTGACCGGAATGGGTTAAATAGCTCGACCTCGGGAGAGAAAAGTGAGCTCGACCTTCGGGAGCGGGACCAGAACGTAGTCTTCATTCATTACATTGCTGTTAACGCTACAACCAAGAGTAGAGAATGAGTGTCCCACGGTACAACCAGGAGTCATTGTTTGACTTTATGAACGGATTTGAATAACATTGAATCAGAGACTAATGATGAAGCTTTAAACCGTGGATTCCATGGCCTTGTGGGTGTTTCCCTATCTAGTTGCTTTAACGTGGGTTAAAAGGGCTTCTTTTTCATTGCCCTCTTTCGAGGTTCTGGAACTTCCTTCTCTCAGTCGAGTTCGCCCTTGCTTTAGTAATTAGGGCGATTGAATCTCCTCCCTCGTCTTTATAGTCGTGAACCGGAGCCCCTGACGCACTTTCACTTAAGCTACTGGTTTCCGGGCCGTAATGGATAGTTAACGAAGAAAATCAGGGAATGTAATTGAGCCAACTTTTCCTAGTCGATAGGTATTCGCACACAAGGAAGCACAGCTAAGTACGTTTATTCGTCATAGACTTTGAGGAAGTCGATCCTAGGTAAAGGCTCGCTTGCGAGTTAGCAGTTCTTTGTGGTAAAGTAGACTTTCCCAACTTGTGCCACTTTTACCATTTTCTTAAGAAAGGATTTTCCTTTTTCTTAGGTGCTGATCTAGATAAGGTCATCGAAGCTGCTTACAAAGCAACAAGAATTGGCATAGTACGTGTAAAAGCAAAACAAAGTCGACTTACTCCAAGGCACCAACTTAAGAAGAAGCGTAGCGGCGCCTATAAATCCATTAGGGTTGCCCCAACCACGATGGACTTCCTTTTGACTCGAAATCCTCTATTTCTCACACGTATCTTGCCTTTCCGGCACCTGGACACCCAGATGAAGAATAAGAATCAGGGGAAGTGATTTCATCGAGGTTGTTTGTATCCTTTATTTGATCGGAGAGTCAAAGACTTACGCAGTGACATACATAGGGGAGCTAATCGGGGCTTTCCAGGATTAAACGTAGCAACGAACCCCCTTGAACAGGTGCCATCCTTGGTCGAGTGACCTTCTTTATTCGTTCTCTGGCCACCATTTCTGGCAGCCGTAGAATGAGCGAGTCTCCAGGCCCTGGTACAACCAGTTGTTCCACTTCCAATGCACCTCCTTCAGAGGACCTATCACGATAAATTAAGGTTGCTTAAGTTCCCCACTCGTTATCACTCGAGCTACTTCGTACCTCTCCTTGTCAGTCGAGTTCGTTCTCCCCACTCGTTATCACTCGAGCTACTTCGTGCCTCTCCTTAGCCCCTCTTTTCTTTCACATTGGAATCAGTCCCCTAGCCACGTGCTTCCCGTTGAAAACCGGGCAAAGAAGGTTGCGAAGCAAAGGTAATTCCCGCTCTTGAATCTCCTTCTTCGAATTCGACACGCGATGATTACCTTTCGATCGGTGATTTAAATAACTCTATATTTTAGAGGGGCTACCCGCCGTTGGCGCCTTCAACTGGATTGAATTCCAGCTTAGTGACTATCAGCTTTAGGATTTCAGCTCTTTTCTATCAGACTTCGAATCAACTGTGCTACCTTGTTTTGTGCTCGTATCTTAAGACGAAGCGAAAATCTCAATATGGGTAAACGGATTCCACATCTTGATCGGCAGCAGTTCTGGCTCTATCACGAGGCACAGAAGTGCTTTAACCCCGGTGGGATTACCTCTCGGATGCCTTTCAAAATGACTAAAGAAAAAAGACACTTGTGATAGGTCTGTCAGAAATATAGTGAAATCACCCTTACCCGGACCCCACTACTAAGAAGCTCACTTCTGTTTAGATTCCTATTTCTAGTTGTTTAAGTAACTCCTCTTATAACACTATGTCAAAGGTTATCGGAAAGAACCAATCCGAACGCCTCACTTCTCTGACTTTCGGTGCTTATCTTCAATCATAAGATGGTCACCCGCCCTAAGCAACATCGGTTCACCATAGATATCTCGAGAACTTCTCTTCTTGACTAGGATAGCGCTCTTCCTTCTCAAAGATTTGCCTTTTCTTCACTTCTCCCAGCGCTGCTCAAGAAGCATTCTGGTATCTACTACTCCGGTACCTACTATTCTTTCCGAACCTGGGGCTTCGCTTGCTCGCCCACTTATCCATGCGTTCTTTGGTAGGCAGCATAGCATCTTTTGGTTTTCCACTTCCAAGAAAGACTTGAGTGAATTAACCATTCGCTTACTCTTGTAGACCGCTCTCCTCGCTTTTTTTGTTATTAGAAATCTTTCTTACTTGGGTAGCCGGATCTTGATAATTCGAATGGGCACTTCCTTCCTTTGGTGATGAAGTTGGGCCGTCTTTATTATGTCAATTCTGGGTCAACCATATTCCCATCCTCGGCTTTCAGCCTCAGAGACTTTCCAACCTTTTCGGTAGGAAGGATCACTACAACTTTACTCAGGTGGGGCACTACCCAATGATCAAGTACCGGTTACAGTACAGGATACCACAACTAATTCACGACTCCTCCATCGAGCAATGCAACTCGAGATGGAACATTGTATTATTTCATTCAAAATGGCTATTCTAAAAATATGATATGAACAGTATTTTCTCATGAAAAATGCAACTTTGAAATTGCGTAGGTGATGGCAGAAAATCTTCAAACGGTGGTGTGATCCACACGAGAAGATACAAAAAAAAGACGATTCGTTGAGATTCAGTGTAGTAAAGGCGATCTAGAAACAGAAGAAAAGTACCGTGCTTAACACAAGCAATTTGAACTTAAGTAACCCTAGTGCAAAAACAAAAAGAAAATGAAATAAGAACTAGCTAGAAACAAATTATCATGAATACCCTTCGCCCGTTATCTCGTCATCTTCCTATTTATAAGTCACTGCTCCTACGGGTTTTCTTAGTCATTTTTTTTTTCTTGGTCTTTTATGCGATTTTTCTATATTTTGGTTTTGTCCACTTTTTCAACTGCGCGCTTTCACAAGGGGCAACGCTTTTGGGATGCCGGGCCCTCTCGGCTTTTTTAATAAAAATGGGATTCCCAGCGAGTCTAACCTTATGTCTTTTTTGGGGGGTCAAAGCCCTCCTAACGACTCTTCCCGAGACTGTTCATATGGTCTCCCCCCGCGGGGGAGACGGGCAAGCACTTCCTCTTCCGGGCCCTTCCGACCCATCAAGCTCGTCCTCGTGGATGGAGAATTCCCCGGAGCCCGTCCCGGCTGCGGCTGTTGATCCGGATGTTTACCAGCCGTTACTAACGGATGAAATTCGGAAACAAGAGCTAGGTGATCGCCTAAGAATTAACGTGATCGGTAAGGGATATAGCCCCGACGTGGTAGATTCGATGGTTGAGACACAAGTCTCAATTGAGAAAAAGATCGAGCAAGCTCTGCTGTCCGATGGGTATTCGCGGGATTCTCTTCTTGAGAAGAGACATCAAATAAGAGGCTTTGCCCTCTATCCGCGCGGTAAAGCTTGCTCGGAATCCACGTACTGGCAATATCTCGACTTTATGGAAAATTATGGAACGCATCGCAGCGGTCCCTACAAGCGAATCATGGACGCAATCTATAACTTTGATCTATCTCTTTCGAAATAGTAGTTCATTTCTTGTATTTCTCATTCACAAATCCTTCTTTGTTTATGCTGCTAACTCTCAGTTTGGTCCTACTTATTTTGGTTTTCGTATCACGGATCTTGGTTCGCGCCTTATGGGAAATAAGATGCATGATGCCCCATACTGGGGCTGCTAATGCGTCCTCCAAAAACAATTTTCTTTATAATGGTCTAGTACCCCGGTGCGCGCGACCCGTGATAATTCTCTACTAAGTGACTCATTCCTTTGAGATGCCCATGTCTTTCTTGGTTGGACCAACCCAACCGGCTATTTCTTACAAGTCTTTCATCTTTTTTAGAGCAAGAAGCGGAACTACAAGTGAATCTTAATCATTATGGAAAATCTCGTCTCCGATTACATCTTATCGCTGGGTTTATCTTTCACTATTGCACTTATTGTCGCTTTTAGGGCTGGGCAAGCCAGAGAAATCAATTCCATAAATTGCGAAGAGAGAGTAAATGATTTGACGATAAGTGCACTGAAAGAGAAAATAGTTTCCCAACTCGAAATTTTGTTCCGTGTTTATAAGGATACGACTCCTGATTTGAACTTTGAACTACCCCAAGTCCAAGAGGTAGCCGAACGTCTCTTTTTTCAAGACGAAAGAATGACCTCGCTAAATGAACTCTATCTGGATCTCATCAATCGGGGCACACAAAGTATCCCCTTTTCCCAAGCTCTGGAGTTCGTGCTTTCGTTCTTAGGGTAGCATTTTTGTTTTCTTTTCACCAGACTACTGACTTCCCAGGCACAGGAACTGGTTTAACAAAAGGGGTCGAGAACTACATAGATCTGATACCTTCTTCCCTTGGTCTGGTAGGTAGGTTATGTAGGCTACAACTGTTCCTAGGTTGTTCGATCGCAAATGGCCAAATAAAGGTATTCCTGTAGCATTTGGGGTTATGGATGCTGACTTTATTTTATAGCGGGTAGTGTGGGATCCGTAGTCGGGGAGAAAATCACCCGTTTGATTGAGTACGCTAACAATAAATTTTGACCTCTTATTCTAAGAGTGAATAAAATAGGACTGAATAGGGCTTATGGAACACCAACGGAATCTTTGCTTTAAACGATTTTACCCGCAAATACTATTCCGCTTTTTCTGGTCTTCCAACTCGGCTAATCGCCAGGAATGGAAATACCTTAGCGGGCATCCTACGCATTTTCCTTGATATTTGTATCTTTAGAAAATCTCTGCAGATGAACCTTGTGATCTAGCTTTATTTTAGTAACCACTAGGATGGTCATACCTTCACATTAGGATGAGTTAAGCATGAGATGTTTGCTATGGATCTGGGAATTTACCAGCCTTAAATCAAGGAAGAATCAATTACCAATTCAAGTCTCCGATTAGGATGGGTTAAGGCATGGCGATAGGTAGACAATCGAGGTCCAAAATGTTTATTAATCTGTACTTCGACAAGCCAAATAGAACCTGTAGTAAGCATGAATTGTTTGATGTTTTTCCGCTGTTGAATCAAAAAAGGATGTTGACATATTTAAATAACTTCTAATAAAGGAGTACCCTTAGGGGCATGCTCTCCAATTCGCATGATGAGTATCAATTCAAGTACCACCAAATCCGCATTCTCCCTATTCTTTATTCTATTTTTTTCTTTTTTGCATTACTGCCAATCAGTATAGTTCCAAGCCTTCTCATTCCATTGTGCCCTAGGATTCATTCGTATCTTACTTGGAATTTGCCAGAGCGATAGTTCTTCGAAAGACGTGAACCACGAGTGGTGATGGTGGCTGGTTCATCTTCAAGGCAGGCGAGAAGGCATAAAGAATCGGCCCACCTTTCCATATCGAGGACCAGCTCTTCCACACCGAGAAACCTTACCGAGATACCATCATGTTAGTAAAGTTATCATATTCTTTGTTCCTCAAGCGTTGCTAGGTGGTGTAATGCTTCTAGCTCAGGTGCACTTCGCCTTCACTCTTCTTTGCTTCTCCTGTCCACCATGGCTGAAGTCAAACTAGACTTTGAGTTCCTCTTTTAATAACATAAAAAAAACATTCCACAGTCGTAGGTACCGACACCGGCAGTCGGATATCAATAATCACTTACCCCGCGTTAGTAGAGTGAGGAGTGAACGGAAAAAAATACTGTTGTCAGGAGGGACCTCCGGCTTAGACATTAGGCATGAGAATCGGCCAATGCATTCACTCACATCCGTTGATTGCGGTGCGCCATACACCAAGCTTGTTTCAGAGCGGATGTCAGGAGTGGAAAGGAAGAGTTGTACCGAGGACTTAGTCAAATACTGAACTGAAAAATGAAGAATACCATCATCGAGTACTGAATCCGTAGTTTTAGTATCGCTTGGAAAGAAAGTATCCTACCAAAAAACTCTCAATCAAGCCCTCACACCCCTACTAGGGTAGGTTAAAACCCCATTTTCCAAAACCTCTACCTCTAATGGGGCATCCTCTTATCTTGTTCGTATTCTAGTTAAAACCTCTTCTGATAGGTAGGTTCCTATCCTTTATCTATCAGCAAATGGATGAAATTCACTTGTCAGAATCCATATACGGAACTACGTAAAATCAGGCCATGGTCGCAGCATCTGAAATCGTTTGTTCACCCGAAAGTAAGTCCTCTCTCCACGCTAAAACGCTAAATCATTTTGGCTCTTTCACACAGCATCGAGGGCTTTTTCATAAGAAGCAGCACTCTATTGTCCACTTCGATAGCTTTCAAGAGTATCTTTCATACCCGGGGTCTCCAACCCCGCGGGCCTTCTTTCCTCTGCTTCCTTGTGCTTCTGAGATCGCTAGCAATTTGCCATTGACTGATTCACTAAGCCAAGCATTGGAGCAAGCTAGGAAGACCGCTTTTTCCATCATCCAAGTCCATCTCCGGCCCCCTTCTTCCTAAAGCCCCGCTCCAGCCTGCTCCTTTATCTGTCTTATAGTCGGCTCCCCATTCATCTTCTGTCTCCCACGGATAGGTGCCTTTCGGGAACGTCTCTCTCCGCTACTCCCTTTTTGCTCATAAGTAAGTAAGCTCTTCTCCACGGCATATTTTGACTCTTACCTTCGCTTCCTTCATTCGGTTTCTGGTTCTTGGCTGAACCAACCAGTAGGTCCTTCGACCCTCAAAGCAATAGGGTATGCTGCTTCTACGCTGTCCAGCAAACGCAAATGCAATTCGTGCTCAGAAAAAGTAAGCTCGAATATTGCCTCTTGTCTCCCTCCTTCACTCTATATCGTAGAGACAATAGGTTAAACTCCTCCATGTACTCTCTCATAGAGATTTCAAAATAAAAACAACCTTGTCTCAGATTCTTAAACTTATTTAATAAGTCCGCTTCGACATCACCTGGTAGAAATGAATCCTTAAACTTAAGAACTTCTTGTTCTCCGTAGCGCTTCTCCTCCTGCTCCCTCTTCTGTCGTACATGTGCTCACCATAAGCCTCAACATCCGCTTTAAGCCCGATGACAGAAACAGTGGCTCTGGAGGAAGATCAAAAGTATCCCCACCCGTCGCCCTCACTTGAAGACGAAAGATCAAATTCGATTCAAAGATCGGAATCATACCTCCAGCAGGCAAGGTCGGCTCAAGAAGTGGAAGTTGTGAGATGGAAAGAAGACCCAGAAAAAATAACAGAATCAGGGATCAATCCATACGCGGCTTGCCTTTGACTACGCATTGTCAGTCCTTTGAGAGACATAAAGACCTACCGACAAGGTCTCCTTTGTCTACTACGTCTTTCCCCTTTGGTCTATCCGCTTTGTCTAGGAGCCTCCTTTCTCTTATGAAAAAAAAAAAAGCGATGAAAGACGTGCTCTAGTCCCCCTCTCAAGGTGTCTTATAGCTGCGTGGCAAGAACTCTCTCTTCTAGAGCCCTTCTCAAGTGGGTTGACTATACAGACCTGTAAACTTAAATGAGCAGCGTGAAAACTTAACCAAAAGCTTGATGACCTGGTGTGTGGCAGCGAGGCTCAATTTGTGCGAGCTTTCGGGGCGCAGGCAGCTGTCCCAGAGGGGCGATAGTAAACCAACAAATTGCGTACATAATATATATATATATTATGTATGCATTTGTTTTAGAGAAAGAAAGACGGCGGAAGGACAGCATTCAAACAAAGAAATTCCTGTTGAATAAAATGCTACGTTAGAACCAGACTTTCAGCAATCCCAGAATGCGGGTGGTAGGGGGATGTCCTCAATCCCTTTGCTGAATCCCATCCTTGGGATCAAGTTAAGGTTGCTCTAGAGCTACACAGAAGCCGAAAGGGAAGGATAGAGATGCTTACGCTATGCGTGGTCATAGGGCTATTTTTCTATTGATTCAGCCCCATAAGCAATAGCAGGGATGGCAGCAGAGTTATAGTAAAAGAAGCCGCGGGAAGCAAAGGCACCAATAAATAGCTACATGGGTCGCATAGAAGCTTTAAGAGATAGGGGGCCATCCACCGAAGATGGCAGCGGGAGGGAGCACGAACGAGGTAGCTTATGCTTTTTTTTCATCCTCACTATCTGGTTTATAGTCGAATCTGGAGAATATGAACTCATCACATTATTCTTTTTGGTACGTTGTTATGAGCAGCTCTGGTACTCAATCTTGGGTCTTAGGTGTGGGTCGGATCATGATAAAGAAGGTTTGATGGTTGTATAATTCCCAAGCGGAAAGTCGTCTACTTGCAAAGTAGATGGGGTGATCTAGCGGCCCTTCCTGCGCCAACATACAAAAAATGGCATAGAGTGATGCGCCAGTATGAACATGAACTCCTTATTCCAATCCGGAAACCGGGGCTGACAGCAAACACTCATCCGCATGCTTAAAGGCTTAATCCTGTTCCGGTCCCCAACCGTTATACCTTTCTTCTGCAATGATTCCATTCCGGGGTTCCGCGCTTCGCAAAGTGTTTAATGATGCGTCTGTAATAGCCTATGTGTCCCAAAAAAGAACGCGCTACGCCCGGCCCCCTTTTCAGTAGATGAGATTAGGATGAAAGGGCTTGCTTTCATTAACATTCAGTGAAGGTGCATAGCTTCTTTGAATGTCCCGCTGATTGACTACTACATCTAGGGACGGGACTGATCCCGAAAGAGAGGTCTTTCTTTCTGGTTATGAAGAAAAGCAAATCGATGATGCCATAAATCAAACGGGCGGGTGAGGCGAGAGTCCTTCACTGCACTTACTGGAGAGAAGGGATCATCTCCAATCTAGTTGTAAGGTCTTGTCCCCTTATTAGTAGCCGAAGTGTAGGCCGGGTAATTTACGATAAAACTTTTAACATGTGCATCGGAATAGTCGAACATGTTTAATAAGCGTTAGTCGACCTCCGGAGGACAACAATTTTCTTTTCCAACCTGAGATTCTCTTTTTCATTTTCTCCAGTAGAGGAAGGCAATGCTCTCTCTTTATTCTCTTGGGGGACAAGGGAACATCCAGGTACTTTTTTATAGGAAAACTACCATTTTTGATTCCTCTTCAATGATCTGGAATTTCTGCGAGGAGCTCTGTTCCAGAATAAGCATGACGCAAGCCTCCGTCTATGTATCGACTATCGGGCCCATAACAACACTCAAAATCAAAAAAGAGCCCGTGCCCTGATACCTTCTTCCCGGAAGTAGGTTATGTAGGAAGACAACTTTCCCCAGGTTGTTCCGATCCCAAACGGCCAAATAATCAATTAGTAGTATGCCGGAACTCTTTCTCTTAAGGCGCAGAGCGAACTGTCGGACTAGGAGCTGCGTTGTTTCATAAGAAGTTCCCCTCTAAATAGATGGCGAGAATCTGTTCTTGGTGGTAGGGCAGTAGGAAGTAGCCTTTTCTTCAAGCAGGGCTTTCTCGATAGCCAGAAGCTCTTCCTTCCATTAGTCATCTGGGCTTGTAGTTGCGTTGCAAGCAATTCTCTCTGTCAGGCATACCCGATAGTGTCCCCCATTTCGTTTCGCTTTCGAGCGAGGTCCTTATTTCTTTTATGCAATTTCATTTCTTCTATAACAACAGGATGCTATTGCTTGCTGGCTACGAATCCCATTTCACGAAATTACTTTCCTTTCTTAGACTAAGTCTCTGACTCTTACTTGAGATCTTATCTTGTATTCTTTATAAGCTGTGTTACGAGTTCTAGCAAGCCTTAAGCTAGTTATAATTTATATTATAAAATACATCAAAGTGAGTACAGCAAGTCTTGAATCAGGTTTTTCCAAGGGTTGGAAGTTAGCTTTTCGTTTCTAGTCCTTGGTCATCAAGATCAAGCGAGTAGGAAAGGAGTGAGCCCCAAAAAGGTAAGGTTATAGGTCCAAGGGTCGCTCCTTCCATTTTTATCTATCATATCCTAGATAACTTACTGCACTTCCCCGTGATGGCTAACCTCCTTCTTTATTTCGGGGCTTGGCGTAGGGGCAATGGCTTTACAGGCGTAGAAACTTTTCTCCGGGTATTGTTTCTGTTGCAAGCAAGGGGTTAGGCTCGAAGCAACTAGGCTATCAGGGATCCACGGCCTTTCTTCCGTTTCTCAATATCAACTCCCGATTCTCGCTCCATTTATATCTATATTGATATAAACAAGTATTTCGTTTCGCTCGTACGTTCAATTTAATCACTTCGTAACCTTTACTTGATCACTGGACGGCTTTACCTTTGCTTTCAATCTGTCTTGTGTCACGTAAGCAAAACTCACTTGTTGGCTTACACAACTAGGCGTTAGGAGCGTAGAAGCGGGTAAAACGATAGTAATATACTTTACACGAGAGGTCAAGAGGCGGTGCCCGTATGGTTACCACCTAAAGCGGCTCTAGACTTTCCACCCAGGCGTAAAAACGGTTATTGACAAAACTTAACGATTAAGCTTTGCATGGGAAGCTGCCACCTGTCTGTAATAGGAACCGAGTCGCTAAAAGCAGGAGTTTCATCAGCATCGAGTTCTTGAGCCCACGGAACGGGGAGTGTTAACGAGTCACTAACCCGTAGTGCGTAAGAGTCACGTACCCCTTAGTCTGGGTAAAGCTTCCTAAACCTCGCGATTCGACCGTTGGAGCTGAGTCAATCTTGCCAAATTGGCAACTTGAATGTCTGGGTCTGTCCTATAGAATTGCTCATGGAACTTGCTTTCCAGATCGTACCAACTTTTAATAGAGTTTGGAGGGATGTTCATATACCAGGGGAAGGCCGATTTAGTAAGAGAGTTGGCAAAGAGCCTCAACTTGAGGTAGTCCTTGGACCTAGCTTCCCCGCACTGGACCGAGAACCGAGCTATATGCTCAATAGTCGACTTCTTCTCCTCACCGGAAAAGAGAACAAACTCAGGCACCTTATACCCCTTTGGAAACTGATGAACTCGGTCGATCCAATCAGGGTATGCTTTCCTAGCCGTCGGCCTCAGATGGACGAGACAAAGAACGCAACTCAGGGGGCGAGAACTCAGAGAGGTGGAGGTCCAGACAAGGCTAGAGCCAAGCAGAGGGATGGAGTAGGGGACGGTTGGTGAAAGTAGGCACGAGTGGAGAGGCAGGTGAGGAAGCGCAGGTGTAAAAGTCGAGTCTAGTATTTTTGCTTTCTTTCGTAGGCGAGTGAGAAGCGAGAGTGCAGGCTCGCCCCGAAAGCGAGCCGGGAGCGATCAAAGGCGATAAACGCTTGATTGTATTCTTGACTGATTCAATTGGTCTCAGGTAAGACATGCATATGCATCTCATGGCTTTTCACAGAGGATAGAAAGAATGTGTCCTATCCTATATTCATGATAGCTTGAGTCCTTTCTATTCCATATCTCGGATAGATGGAATATTTCCTATTCTGAGCTTTGGTGTCTTACTCACCTTTTCATAGCCTCACCGTAGGTTATCTCTCAAGACTTTTCAAAGACCTTTCATTGTCAGTGACTTTGCCGTGCTAGCTCTTAGTACTTGGCGCTCAAGCTTTACCTCGTGTGTCCAACCCGTGACCCTTGTTTAGGGTTCTTATAGGTCTAGCTAGGTTTGTGATACACAAACCAAGATATCATTGAGTCACTATCCTGATTTCAGACTAGAACATGTTTAGCTGTTCTATCCTAACTATCTTACTTGTGGAAATGGTCTTCAAACCCTTTGCCTCTTCGTTGAAATAAGTCTTGTTTAGGGAAGGCTTCTTTGTCTTGTGTATTGGCTTCACTATGTATCACTTGTCACTATAATCTCTGATATAGCCAAACACTTAAGTCCAAAATCTTTTATTGGGCTTGCTGACCTGGATGCTCTCCTAGAGTACCCAGTCAGGCTATATATATCCTGCAAGGATCACCTTGACAACTTGGTTGTTGAGATTTACATTTTCATATTTGCTGAGTCAATCCTTGCATTATCCATTTTATCTCTAAGTCTTCCTTGTTCATGTCAACCTTAGAGCTGGACGCAAAAACTCTTTTACATGAACTCATAAGCATTTGCATACCATTGATATCATTTAGGTAGTGCAACAACCCGATAAGTATTCAAGACGAATTAGCTTAGGGAAATGAAATGGAGTAATGAATTCAATAACGTAGTTGACAAGGGAATAATATAAAGCGAAACGGAGCGCAGCGCTTAGCAACAAGCGAACGGTTTCGGGGACTAGCCGGCAGATCCGGTCTTTGAAAGAATGGCTTAGCTTATGACTGAAATCCCAGGTAGTCTTTCTAGCCTTCCCGGAGAGCTCACTGCTTCATAGATGTCGTGCGAAGGGACAGAGCTAATGGATGCCTATTCCGTTCTCCTGCGGAAGCTCTTGCTCAAGAGTTCAAACGGACAGAAGAGAGTCCTGCTATCGAAAAAAAAGTCCATACCATAGGATTCAAACAAAGGAGATTTATTCACGAATACGATTTCTATTGCGATGGAGGGAACGAAGCGAAAGAGCAGCTTCCCCTCTTGTTCTTCTATTCCTCTTATCGCCAATAAGCCGAGCCGGTGTGGGGACTCTATAGAATACCCCCCTTCCGCCGAGATAAGGAAGATTTTTATATTATCATTAACTCCTCCTCAGCAAAGAATAAGCCCCCTATGTGACTTTGGACAGGAAAGTTTTGAACGTTGGGTATAGACCGAGGAAGGGACTTAATTCCACCCTGCAAGGGCGGAGCTAGTCTAACTATCCGAGACATCGGCGACTGATAACGAGTTTACTTATAATTACAATAAAAATGATCTTTCTAGGCACTTTGCACTGTGGATGGCTCTATGATCAGGAAAGCTTTTCACCGGCGGGCATAGGAAGCCATACCTGGTGAATGATTCTTTTCCTCTTTGAGTGCTCTATCCTTAACTTAGGATAATAGGTCTGTCTTTCTTGAATATTGTATTCATGTGGACGGTTGAGTACATTGTTTAAGCGAGGACATGATGAAAGGAATGCTTATCGTACGTCATTCTAAAGATAAGGAAGGGCTAAGGTGGGGCAGGTTAAGTTAGGGCATCCGTAGTTTAAACTAAAGAATCAGTCGAAACGGACACTGAAGCTAAATCCGCAACAGAGCGAGTAGCCGGATGTGAGTGTTATAAAAGTAAAGCCATTAGCACTTCTGTTAGAGCCTTGTAAGCTAATCCTGTCTTTCTGTCCTCGAACCAGTGCTAAGATAATCCCGAAAGTGAGTTTGAAAGTGTTTTTGTAGTTCCTGGCTCTTACTTACAAGAGTAGTGTAATCTAATTATTAAATATAGGCTATACCTTACCAGAGGAGAAGTCAGTTAAGACACAAGTTTGAAAGATAGATAGTCGATAGCAAATATTCCAGACTCAAAAGAACCAATTGCAGTGCTTTTGTAAACTCCTTCAGTTGCTGTGGAAGTCCCTATAGCCCACGGGAGAGAAAGGAAGTTTCATTTAGATAGTTCCGATACCAGAGGCTATATAAGTGAAAAGGAAAGATGAAAAGCAGAAGCACTAGAGCTAGAGGAGCGCTTCCTTATACTCTGAATAAATGCATGTTCTTAGCTTACCAATTACACTAGATACCTCTGAATTAGCAATGGCACTCCAACTGGCATTGGGACAATAGGAGGTGTTACGAAAAGGGCACTATACCCTATTGGATCGCTTGAAGAAGGGGAAACCTTAATCTTACCCCGGGCAGAGACTGCAACTAGATAGCTTGAAACTGGCCGGCAAAGATGTAAAAAAACTTCAACTCGCTTTACAATAGCAATGGAAGCTAGCACTCAAACTGGATGGTTTGAACCTACCATCTTAGATAGAAGGCAAGCAATTGGATCACTGGGAACTGCCCCCCTTTGGAAAGGTGGAACTATGGATACTCTTTTTCCTTCACTCGGAGATATTCCAAAAGGTCCAGAAAGAGTATTCTAGAAGGCCTAAGAACGTTAGGAGAATACAGATAGTTAGCTCATTTTAGCTCCTTAGCCTGTCAGATCGGTAGATGGGTATGAAACATATTGCCATTACAATTAGGCTCTTAACCCCTTAGCGTGTTTGGACTCGGGAGCAAGGTAACTTAAAATCCTATTTCGCCCATAGAAATATGAATCCTTATTCTCTTTTAGACTTACAGGTTACTTTCCTGGTCCTCAAACTATTAGATCTATCTTAACTTTTGAATATTCAGGAGAATACTATCTTTTTACTACTTTTTATGGTATTAATACCATATTACTTTATTATGATTATGATACTAAAACGTTTAACTAATAAAACAATAATAACTAAAGCCAGTGATTTCATTCCTGCAACTGGAACTGAAACTAGTAAATACTCGTAGGGACTATAAGGATTACCCATTGGTAAAAGGGAATACGGGTACACTGCCGTGACTGACCTCATTTATTTACAAGTGCTAATTAGACCTTACAAGCCGATGAGTTTGTTATATTGGACTGCTTGAAAGGCTGCTTGCTCACACGCTTAAGAGATTACACAAGCCGGACTGGCATGGCCCTTATTCGACCTACATCCAAGGTAAAAATATGCTATACTAAACTGGAAATGTCTTCTTTTGAGCCGGATGTAACCAAGGACCACTGGGAATGCCACTACTGCGACTACTGCTTCAATGGGGAAAGGGGAACAACTACTTATTTATACTGGTCTAGTACTCTTTATTTATTATTTACCCGAGTTTCTTTCAATCGGGCTTTGTGAGAATATCCTATGCTCTTTTCTCTTAGCTCAAAGGGACTCGCCCCATCCACTCAATAGCAGTGAGTTCTGCCCCCACATCTAAGGTAACCTACACTGGTTTAAAGGGCTTTCAAAGTCTCTTTTGAAGACGCGAGTTGCCGGCGTGGCTTTAAAAATAGAAAGTAGAACGAATTCCCGATGATTCTGGTACGAAATATCGTAAAGGCGGTTAAAATTGGACCGAATGAGAAAGGTCCATAATACGTGACGGGTCTCTCAATCAAGTCAAGTACTTTTAAGTAACATGAGTCACATAGTTTCAGTGATAACTTAGGCAATTAGTCTTAGCTAGCGCATATGCCCTTTTAAGTTAAGAAATTTTGAACTATAGGATATAGGATAGTTGACCCGGCCAATGATTGTCAAACTTGTTTTACAGTCATGAGGTCGCCCGAAGAAGGGAAACTGGCTGCTTCGTTTAGGTCTGGCAGAGGGAGTTGGTATGGTGACGGTGACAATAACCTTTTATTATAAGATAAGAAGTTTGTGGAATTGACGGTGACCCTTGATGTGACTAAGGCTGCTTTACAGTAGGTGTGAAAATGGAGGGGAATTCTATTGGGCGGAAGGCAGGTGACTTTGGGTTAGTGTTCAGTGACAATGGTAGCTAACATTACATGAGATGCGGTTGGAAGCGAGGCAGCAGTCTTTCTATGTTTTTCCACTCTAACGAAGTTTCTCTGGGTGAGCTTAGATGACCCGAAACAATGACCAACTCAATTCTCTCCGCCCTTTGCGGAGGAGTTTCTTTTTCTTAAACAGTCCCGTCTCGAACCGGAGGCACCCACTAGTAGTAGGAGGAGCCCATAATTGACCCGGGTAGGCGAGCAGTAGGGGCTATAGTTACCAGTTTCGAGTTACTTAGCGGGTATTCTCCAGCACGGCTTATGCGGATCTCTCTCTCTACTACCAGGGAACGGGTTAGAATCCCGGAGCACTACAGGCCTAACTTATTATTCGATATAATGAGAAGCACCTTTATTGAACTAAAACCCTTATCCCCCAACTGATCTACCCAGTAATGTGATGAGTTCCGACCTCGAAGGCCCAATCCTTCGTCGTACGGAATGAGTATGACTTGGCTACAAGGGAAACAAAGCGCCCAAGAGATCTAGCTTCTTTGAGGACCGGTTGCTAGCCCCATCATAATCCCGAGCTTTTCACCGTCGGTCCCATGACTGCACGAGCCCTATGAACTAGCTCTTCCGTGTCCGCCGAACTGTACGATGGAGGGCGTTCAATTCGAGTATTGAATTTTACCAACCCCGGGTGAGCACCGTTAATGTCTATAGTAGATAGACTCTACAAGGAACCTGGCTCAGAGGAAGAAGGACATTAGTTTGAAGTCTCGAGTCTCTATCCCCTCTCTAGTGCTGCTTACAAGGACCGGTTTCCCTACTACCGTGTCATGGCGATATCTGCCTCGAAACCCTCGGCTTGCTTCGTCTCCTAGTGGTGGTTTCCCGTGGAGCGACCGTGAGTCAGGTGGAGTAGCCCTATTCCACTCCATCTACCTCCTGAGACAATAATCCACCAATAGATTTTTTTGTCGAGGTAAGGTAGAGGATAAGAGGTTTCCCAGGCTGTGGTGCTACGAGATGGCGATTTATCGTATAGAAGATCACGGCTGCATTTAGGAGTGATAAATCTCACAAACTCGAAATTTCATAATATCATAAGAGAAGTTCGAATTGACAAGAGCCTATTCAGTTAGTCAGAAAGCTAGATCAAGAAAGCTGCGCCCAATAGAGCAACGCCTTGAGTAGACCGATAAGGTCTCGCGAAGCCGGTCACCGTACGCCTACGATCCTATCTGACTATTGAGGAGTTTGATCTTCTTTTTTTCCATTGTGCGTACTTTGGTTAACACATGCAATTCGAACTTCTTTTTCCCTTAGCGGTAGTGTTAAGGGATTCGAAAGTCACTCCGTTGGGTTCAATGCCCGCTAGTCCCATGCATCCTTTGTTGGTCAACAACCACATATCGTTTCTTTTCTTAACTTCAATACTCCGGACAGAAAGAGAGTCCGGAGGGAATCATTGTTTCTCAATCAATCATGCCTCAACTGGATAAATTCACTTATTTCACACAATTCTTCTGGTCATGCCTTTTCCTCTTTACTTTCTATATTCTCATATGCAATGATGGAGATGGATTTCTTGGGATTAGCAGAATTCTAAAACTACGGAACCGACTGGTTTCACAGCGGGGGAACAACATCCGGAGCAACGACCCCAACAGTTTGGAAGAGATTTTGAGAAAAGGTTTTAGTGCCGGTGTATCCTATATGTACTCTAGTTTATTCGAAGTAGCCAAATGGTGTAACGCCGTCGACTTATTGGGAAAAGGAAAGAAAATAACTTTGATCTCTTGTTTCGTTGTTTGGACCGTCCGACTACTCGCTAATTTCTTTCTCCCAGGCTCGGGAATTATGATTTCTTTTTTAGTTGTATTTCTGAGTCGTCCGCAGCTAGTGGAGGCTGCTGGCCCCTCAGATTGTTGGACCGGCCATCCCGACGAGCGGCTATTACGAACAATGGACAAGAAATTAACGAAAATTTCTTCGGAAACTAATGAGCTCGCCGAAAAGGCGGTAGAGAAGGGTTCCTTGTTCGGTATGGGGTTGCCAGGTTCCCCTGCCGAACAAAAAAAAAGCATCTCCCTAATCCTGGAGAACTACCTCGATGACCTAGAGGACGTAGATAAGCGCTTACGTCAAATCCGTAGGTGGGAAAAGCCAAAGGAACTAGATTCCCCCGAAAGCTCGTTTTGGCTCATGGTGGTGGAGGAGATTACAAAGTGTTAGTAGGAGTCAGTATGTTTGAGAATTGGATTTTTAAGATGGTTCTACATTTTTTCTTGATTTGATAGGAATAGACTTTTTATTCTTTATTTTTTCCGGTATGCCGCTCCGCGAGCAAGGAGCGAGAGAACCAAGGGGGCTGTGGTGATGTCAGAATTTGCACCTATTTGTATCTATTTAGTGATCAGTCCGCTAGTTTCTTTGATCCCACTCGGTGTTCCTTTTCCATTTGCTTCCAATAGTTCAACCTATCCAGAAAAATTGTCGGCCTATGAATGTGGTTTCGATCCTTTCGGTGATGCCAGAAGTCGTTTCGATATACGATTTTATCTTGTTTCAATTTTATTTATTATCCTTGATCCGGAAGTAACCTTTTTCTTTCCTTGGGCAGTACCTCTCAACAAGATTGATCCGTTTGGATCTTGGTCCATGATGGCCTTTTTATTGATTTTGACGATTGGATCTCTCTATGAATGGAAAAGGGGTGCTTCGGATCGGGAGTAATCACTACAGGTTGACAAGTCTTTGTTTTTTGATTCTTTTTATGTTTCTTAAAGGTAAAGAGGGCGGGTGGGATCACGATCGACTAAAAGGAAAGTCGACCTGATTGGTTCAAATCCAATTCGTGAGATGGCAAATGATTCGGACAGTTGTCGCGCTGGCGGAGCAGGGAGCCTACAGGGAAGATTGGGGCAATAAGGCACTCGAAGGAGTATCTGCAGACCCTCTACCCGATCGACTACATCTATCGCTGAACCAATTTCCGAACCGACTGACTCATCTACCGAATCCGCGGCATAATCATCAGAACCGACTGCTGCTTCATTGAATGAATGAACTGGTGAAAGGTATAGGCACCATCCTGGTGCTGGCTGTAGCCGTGGGAGGTGGGGGCTCTACCAAAAAGCATGCAACGACACAATCAACAGGTGAGCCCTTACCTGCACTCCAAGCAGGTGGGTATGGCATACGAAATTTTATCAAGTAGATCAGCGACCTTCATCAATCTACTAGTCGAAATCAATATACTAGTGGCAGCATGCTTTCATGTAAGTATTGGGAATAGGGTATCCTTAGTATTTAGCATATACAGAATGGAAAGCTTTTTTAGTCTAACCTTCGCCCGAAGCCTTTCTTGTTCTTGACTTTCAACTTCCAATTTTAATTCCCTTGCGCTTTTGTTTATGTCAAGTACGCCCTTTTCTACCTTATGGACTCACTTCTTCATCTACTAGATAGAGAGCAGAGGCTGGGAGATAGCCGTACGCTTTGAAGTGTTAATCTTTTCTGTTTCCTTCTTTGTGACGTATGTCCAATCCAAACAACTGTTACTAGCCGATGGAAAGGGTGAATGAATTCCTTTATTACAAAGAGGTTATCACGCTCCTCCGTTAGGTAGTGAAATTAGAATGGCATTGCCCGCCTTGCGTGGTGTGTAATCCTAAGGGAGGCTGCGCCATCATTACATATATGAAAAGGCACCGGACCATCTGCCATATGAAAGCCAAAACGGGATCTATCAAAACGGATCTCTTCATTCCTTGGTCGATTATTTTGAATACGAGGCTAGAGCGACTGTCTTTTCTTTCATTTTCTGTTCCGTTGCGCGCCGTGCCCGAAGTAGTCAAGACTGAGAAATGAGATATTTGAAGAAAGGAAAGGGGGAGCTTTACGCAGAAAGGGAATACGCTATCCATGGAAAGCTCACTCGTGACGAAAGGTAATTCTATCCAAGAGGCAAACTTTGGCGAGTGGAATTGGCAAAAGAAGCCCTTACTGAGTTCAGTAGATGGGAACCCGGCCTCCCAATCGTTCCTAGAATGAAGTAAGTGTAAACTTTTGAGGAATGAATAGGCATCTGTACAATAGAAAAGGGGAAATATAGGTTGAATGAAAATTGATATATATCTTAGCATAACCGTAGGAGACAAAAGAAGCAACAAAGGTGACTCTCAACTCCATAACTGATAGACGACTAACTTTTATTTCATCTCTATATCCTTATATACTTTGAATTACTCATCTATATTTGATTTATATATGTTTTGTGATATGGATCAAATCCCTTACTATAGTGAAAAGGCATTACTTTCTGATTGAAGAAGACCTGAAGCTAGCTCGAATCGACATAATTCCATGGTTTATAGCCTCTTTATCGAAAGATTGTGTTATTGTTCAGTGTACCTGGTACAGGGACTACTTTAAAGGCCCATAAGAAGAAATAACCATTCCAATCAGAGCAGATTACTTAGATTCACTCCGCGTGGTTCGGGTGGTTCACTTCGCTCGGGAAAGTCCCTTATATCCCGTCAGGGGAACCTGGAGCAATACATAAATAAAGCAGGTACTTGGAAGGTGATCCATGAGCCTAAGTAATAGGCTCAAGTGGGAAAGATTTAATAAAAGGACCACTGGGAACTCAAAGGATGGAACCCCCACAACTAAATAAGCCCGTCGGTAACTCCAGAGAGGAATATGGGTGCTTGCTCTTCAGTCTATCTATGGAAACCTTATTTCCTTGATGAAATCATGCCTCCAACTGGCCTTCAAACGTCTTTTTATGGCCAGAAAATCAACATTCAAGATCAGGTACCCCTATTTCTTGACTTTTGCTTGATCGACGGACTTATCCGGGGCATGGACTGACGAACCGCTCTTTTCACTTTTCCAATAATCACACAGCGGAACTCTTCTTTCATGAATATCATACCACGTTTTCTTGGGTGGAACACGCTTAAACTATGTGCATTGAATTCTTTCGGGATAGGAGTACATATCTTGAATGCAAAATTGCTTTTTGCGCCTAAATCTTATCCATAAGCATAAAAAGAAAAGTGGTTCGTCTTCCCTAGTAGTCTCTGGTGGATGAGTAATCAAAGCTAGGAGCCCCTTTTCTTTCATCGGAACTGGTAGTCTCGTATGGGTCTGGCTTTTATCAATATGCGAAATCGAAGGAAGCAAGTGGGGCGATCCCGGCGGATGAGCCTGAGTTTGAAGCTTTCGAAAAGACAATGTCCTATGGTATCGGCCAGGAGGCTCGTGAGTTGATTCACGACTCGGTGAATAAGAAATAGAATAAGTCGCTTCTGAATGGGGTGATTAAGAGTTTTGGAAGAATTGAAATAATTTAGATAAGTCGACCCGGGTAAAAAGCTTTTAAGCAAGTAAGCGAGGAAAGTAGACTGATGATGTTCACCCGCGGGCCTGATTCACAATCAAGATTCCTAGACATATCGTCCAGTTATCCAATTCAACTGGTTCAGAACACCAAAAATTGCTAAAGCTGAGTGGCGAACGGACGGATATCTAATCTCTGGGAGGAACCACCATATCTTTCCGCCGGATCTACTCAATTTGAGTAATACCTTTTCCTATTTTAGTAACAAGAGAAGGTCTTCCGCGCATGATCGAATGGACTTTGAACCTAATGCGTGTCTCTTAACTTCTAATTGAGTGCTTGCACTGTCTTCGTTGGAGGTTTCGCTCCCTCTGCTTTAAGAAAGCAAAAACGAAGTGATCTCGGCTTTTTAGATACCCCTTTTTTGATTGAAGTGGAGGAAAGACCGAAATCGTGTTCTTATTCCCAGAAATGGGTAACTCACGAGCTAAAGAATGATTATCTCTATATTAAATAAAAAAAAAAACTTTCTTTCTCATTTTTGTAGATCCCAGAGGAATAAATGGAGGATTCCAAAACTGGATTAAGAGACATAGATTCAAGCTTTGAGCAAGCGGTGCTTTGATTATGCGGTTCCTCTTTTAGTTAGCGATTGTTCATCAAAAGAGAATGCTTTCTTAGGTAGCTTGAAGATAAGTTTTGTACTGAGATGTAAAACCGTGGGTAATAGGGCAGTGCTTTCTATGCTTAATCAACGCCAGTAGTCTCACTTCCGAAATGGGATTTCGTCTGACTCGTAGGATCATCTGGATGAAATGAAAGGGGGGTTCCCGCTTGTGTATTGAAAGTAATATGTTCTCTCGTCCTCGGTTGCAGGCTGGGTTTTTCACTCTTCGTTAGTGCCTTAATCTATTCTGTTTCGTTAGCTAGACTTTCCCCTATCTGGCACCCAGGCATACGGGACTAGATCGCTCGGGAAAGCCTTTTCTCTAGCAATAGCTACCCATTTCCAGAAGGAATTGCCATTAGACTTTCGAGTGATCGTACCATAGTTTATAGAAAAATAGTTTTTATTCATGGAAGAACTGGGCTTATCTATGCGCCCTTTAGCTTAGCAGGAGTGCTTCTTTGTTGTGCCATAGCGTAACGAAAAGGAACCCTTTTTCCTTTCATCATCACTTTATGCTCGCTTTCTTAGGAAAGCTGAACCAATCATGTGACTGACTCGACATAATCTTTTGTTGAGCGGGAAGACGGCGAGCTACAAAGAAAGAAGAAAGTACGTCTTCACTTCAATTATTGTTGGAGAGCTTGGATAGTACCCAATTCATCATAGAAAAGCATCTGTTGGATACGTCCCTTCTTCTATTCTATGTAGAGAGAATGAAATAAGTAATAACGAGCTCTCTTTCTCTTCTTTCTTTAGTGTCTTCGTCTCGCTTCGACAGCTCATGGGGCTCTGACTCTAGGTTCGATACATATGATCAAGTTTTAGCAGGAGGAATAGAGAAGACTCACTCTTTCCCGCTGGGATTCTGGAGACAAGACTAGCGATTTCATTTCCAGGAAAAATAATTTTTAGTAACTATGTCAATATTGAATCCTTCTATGAAAGGCTCTCCCACACCTATCCGGTGGGGAAGGGCAGCTCTCCATGCAATCGGCTTAACCGCCTTTAGTCGACCCATTTACCTTCTTTCTTTTAGTTGGCATTTTTCCTTGGATGGATTGAATCCTGACTGCTACTATTTGTCTTTGTCTTGGCGGGTGCTACCGGACCTGGTTATTTAACTTCGTGCTATTAAAAAAATAAAAAAATAAAACTTGGTACAAATATAAGTGCTGCTTAACAATTACGGGTCATATCATGCGAAAGAATCTGCATTTGATCCAAACTATCTGGGATGAGCTGGTAGTCCCTTCTTCTATTCAAGGATGATAGCGGCCCGGCAGAGAAAGCAATTCCAATGTTCGTACACGCGCTAGATCACTTTACTTAGTCGGAGGGGTTGCCGAGTGAACAGAGGTATAGGAGGGGGGCGAACCCCGGTGAATCCGCCGATTGGTAGGTTGAGGTAGGTCTAGGCGGGGCTTGTCTCAAGGTGCATTGGTCTTAGTGACCCTTCATCTCGAATCGACGGTGTGATAGCTCAGCCTATAATTGAATCAGCAGTTGTAACACTGTAGTAGGGAATTTCGAACTTTAGATTTGCTTGAGCTCTCGCTTCAATACGCCCCCACCCTGTTTCTTGCGGAAGAGCGTCCAGGTTTAGAGACCCAGCCAACCTATAGATATAGAAAAGGTTTATTGAAACTAATCGAATTTTTATAGAGCCTTCCTCCTTTCTCGAAGAAGCCCCTACTACCTCCTGAGCTAGACCTAGACATTGGAGAATTCCAGTAAAGTAAAAGAGAAGAATCCGTGCATGGCTTCCCTCACTCATGACTCTCAACTCCATCACTCAGTTTGCTTTGTGTGCTCTGGTCTATAACTTGTCGTGCTTTGGTTGCATATGGCGGGCAGTGGTTGGCTCGGTCGTCTTCCACGAGGCTCAGTCTACGCAGTTCGGGGCAAGCAAGTGCTCCTCCGTAGTACTAAAAAGCTGCTCTTCTGAAAGATAGCTATTCTTCCTCTCTCGAAAGAGGCTACGTACCCGCTACGCGGGGCTTTGACTTCTTGTCTACAGAGTACGATAAAATGAATTCCTCTAGCTGTCGAGAGGGGGGCTTAAGGTAGTTCAGTTACCCTCAGGTCATAATAGAGTATAGTATGACATCGGTAAGAAGGCAGCTAAGCGCTTCTGAGGACTTGCTGTTGCCGATCTTTTCTCTTGTTTCAGAAGGCTGCTATCGAGAGTGACGGAATTGATAGAGCGAAATCCAATTCCCTTGCGGAAAGAAGAACTGAAGCTCGAGATGAAAGATGGAAATAGCTCAAGGGCACCAGAGAGTTGGGATTGAGCTTTTACTAAAGCATTATTGTCAATTCCCAGTCTTAAGACGTGATTCACGCTTCCGAACAAGCTCATGCCATCTATTGAGTAATAGAAAGACTTCGTTGTTGCATCGGTGCAATAAGACTTTATGAAGGATGTGAGGGAGCCGCTTTGAGATAAATTATGCCTATTTAATTCATTTTCTTCGATAGCATCCGATTACTGAATACCTTCAAAATACGACGGCACACTGAAAAAAGTGAAAGAAGCCCGCACGCCCACTCTTCTTTCCCCCTAAAATAAAAAGTAAAAAAAGAAAAGGGTCTTCCTTCGGCCAGCTTTCCAGAAAAAAAGGAATTACTAAATGAAAGAAAGTCTTAGGAGGATCTTTATTCCGGAATAAAGAATGAAAATTACTTAAGAGAAGTTGAAAGTTGAGAAGAGTAATTTCGATTTCTCGTCATAGGGAAGAGGCCTATCCCTTTTCTAAATAGCCTATTCCTTTTCTTCTTTCTTTTCTCTTCTCTTGGTCAACGAGAGTGCTTTTTTTGCTTTCTTCTTTCAATTGACTGCTCTGGTTCATAAACTTTCTCCACATTGAAAGTGAAACGAAACATGTAAAGTGACGAGATATAGTTTGTGATCTTGAGTCTTATTCTTTTTTCGTCGAGATTGCCTCGGTAAATGTAGAAGATCGAAATAGGAGATCTATAGTTTGAAACCATTCCACTAGTTATCGAAAAGGACATCTGCTTTTTTCTAGGGTGCTCCCTTCTCCCTCATTGATACGAAAAATTCTCCCTCGTGGTGAAGATGCCAGTTGGCCAAGTCAAAAAATCCTACCCATACCACCTAATTCCGAGAAAGGGAAAGGCTTAGGCGCATTCCTTAGGCCTTAGACTCTTGTCACTGAGAATGTTGGAGAGGCCCATATACTTTGTTGAGGTCACTGGTGCTACTGTGATGCCATCGCCTAAGTCCTGCTTTCCTAGGGCATTCTCTTTAGCCCTCTAGTAAAGCCTTAAATAGATTAGGGTACTCCGCCTCCAATAGTGGCTTCTTTCAAAATTATCTGGGCGAAAAGAATGTTCTCTTCTTCCACACTCCTCCAGCTGGTAGGCATCTGAAGCTTTCCACTTCATCTCACTCTCCGTTGTTTGCTATTCAAGAAAAGTGCACTTTCCGTCTTTGTACATTTAGTGGAAGTAGCTCCATCATCCTAATGAAGGAGTTGCGGCATGCTATTATGGTTTTATAATCTAAGGCCAAAAAGAAGTCTGCGATCGAGACCTGAGAGGATGCTAGTCAAAAGTCCAGCCTCAAGTAAAGTAATAAGGAGCTCGACTATAATAGGGGTCGCCGATCTCGGTGACTCTCTTTGTGTTAAATCTTGCTTGTTCTATGCGCATTTTATAGAAGAAGGAAGGAATAAAAAAAGGGATTGTCGAGGGGCCTAGCAAAAGGAAGAGGTCTGAGAGGGTTCTTGCCGACCGCCATCCTTAGTAGAATGAGCGAGTCTCCAAGGCCCCTTAGGGAGAAGACGAGCAAGAAGTGACTAACTTAGCTGGTATGGGAGAATGGCTTTCATAGAAGAGATGACTTGACCAAGGCAAGTAACCCGCGTAAGATGAAAGGCTCAAGGCTTGACCTTAGAGAGAGGGAAAGGATTTGCTTCTATCTTCTCATGCTGCTCGACCGTTGGAAGAGGGAGTTTGGAGCTTTCCTGCTTGTGAGTGAGGTTAGAGCGCTAACTAGACCAATTGGATTCTACTTTTACTTAAAGGACTCTCTTCCCAGATCCGGATTCTGTGCTCTATGAGTGATCAACCGTGTCCCTTTGAGTAGTTAAAGCATCAAAAAAAGCAGTGGGCCCAACAGCTAGTCCCTTCTTCCCTAATCTTGGTTTTCTATTAAAGGCTCGACTTATCCTATTAGAACTTCACCTTACGTCGTAGCATCAGTGGGTGGAGTCTCTTAAGTGGAGCTCCTGGCTTAGAATGGAGCCTTAGGCTCCTACTTCCTTAGAATCTGGGTTACGTTCTGAGAATGAGTGAGTTTAAGAATTCTACTAAGGGAGGCTCTCAATAGGTTGGAGGTCAAGGGGATGGAATGCTCGATCTCAGGGAAAGGGTTAGAGGCTCATTCTTTACTCTTGGTTGTACCGTGAAAGACTAACAAAAGGTTCGATTCTACTAACCCCCGAGGGAGCCGAGGACCTGGCCCCTGAGAAAAGCAAGAACAAGTGGCGGAGAGCTCGAGGGTGAGATCATATCAAGAAAGAAAGGCTTATTCATGAAAAGAAAGCTGGGCGTTGGTTGGTGGCTGGCACCCTTAAAGACTTTCTGAGAGGCCAACTTCACTAAAGAAGAACGCTTGTTGAAAAACCCCAGGTGTGGTGTGTGACAGGTCAAAAGGCGTTAATCGGCCCTATTTCCATATCTGAAGAGTACTGTACGAGGTTCGTGCCCGTGCGAGATTGAGCTTGTTCCATGATGGGACCGAAAGTGGATGCGGCAGACAGGAAAGAGTGGAAAGAAAGAATCAGGGCAGAGGAGAGCTCTGAGGAGAGATTGGACAGAAGGGGGAGAGAAAGACAATATAGCGAGCGGATCCATTAGTTTATGGTAGAAGGAGGGACTGCCAAAACGACTGCTGCTCCGAGAGCTGGAAAAGTAAGGCTGGCAGCCAGGTAGATCAGTGAATGGAAGAAAGCTGCAGTCAGTCCCCAGGCTGATAAGGGAGATTTTTCTTTTTTTCGTATGAATTCCATTATACACTAACGCGCCAAAGTCACTGGTTTTGTTTCACAGATTCTCCTCCTTATCTTTCTTTTGGGCAATACAACCGAACTTTCACGATAAGCTACGGACCACTTGCTCCCGGGTGAAGAGGGGCATACGAAGATGAGGCCGCTTACTTTGATACCAGTTCCCATTCGGTAATGTAGGTATATCCCCAACCCGGTTTCCTAAAGAAAACTACCTTGTGTAGAAAAAGCCGGGGGTTTCATTCATTGTGACTCTTTCTAACCCGAACTTATTTTCTTTGAAAGGCCATTTTACAGGGGCAGGCAGCTTTTTTTGAGTTCGGATAGAAGCACGGTAAATAAGCACAGAAGCTGCTAAAAGCACAGAAATCGGTAAAGGAATGGAAGCACATCTTGCACCTTCTATGATCCATTCAACCAGCCTTCAAGATGAGAGAGAGGCTCCGAAGGAGATATCGCACGGAAAGCCGGATTAGGTCTTATAATCGAGACTTATTTTACAGGCCTTAGTCCCTACTTTAACACACCCTGAGGCTTAAGAAAGGCCATCTAAGTGACATCCTAGCCAGAGAAGGGCAAGAGGAGCTATATTCAAGGAAGTTATGGACTGGAATCAGAGATTGGATGGACATCCGGAACAGAGAGGAAAAGAGGAAGTAAACAAGGTTCTGAAAGAAAGCAAGTAAACTACGCTATATTTTGATATTGCAACTGCGCTAATAAGGGCACATCAGCTTTCTCTGTATGTGGATTTTTGAGTCGCACTGATCAACAGGAAGAGCTAAAATTAGTAGACGGAAAAGAAGATGCAAAAGCTTTCGCACTTACTCGCATACACTATTTTTATCTTTATTTTGTACTTGTACTCTATGTTAGTCTCCTTAGTTATTAGTTAATAGTAGAGCTCAACTGGACTAAGCGAGGCAGTACTCTGAGGGTTGGTCCGGCCGAGACCATTAGCATTAGTCCCCCTCTCACCAAAGCTTCCGAACTTGCCAAGAAGTGTCCTATTCATTCCTACAGTACAGGTCTCTATCAACTAACTCAAGCACTAAAGAGAGGTGGGGCGGGAGACATCTCTTTAAGAACCAAGAACGGGATATTCGCATTAGCATAAGGAGGAGAGCGAAGAGATGAGCATTTTTCAAGCAGCTTTCCTTAACGAAGTCATCTATGTGAGCAATGCACGCTTCAAAGAAAGCAAAGAGGGATGTTCGCTAGCAGCTCAAGGGGATTGAAGACCAAGGCAGGGCTCTTGTTGACAAAGAAGGTCTAAAAAGGAAAATGAACGTATTTGAAGGTAACCACCCTACTTACTAGTATAGTAGAAAGACCTATCGCACCTGTGAAAGTCTCGCTTTTGACTAAACTAAGAAAGACGGGCTTTGCTGCGACGAGGATGCCTTTTTTAATCAGCCAACGTCAAGACCTGCAACACAGTCCTACCACGTTAAGGGGGAGCACCCAACTTGCTTGTTGACACATGAGGGGGAGGCAGGATTTACCACTAGAGCCCTACGGTAGTGATGGTTGGTCCCACTACTCCTTCGAGTGCCTTTTGCGCTTAGCCTCGGAAAGAGGTGCTTCTGCAGCGAAGGTGCTAAAACCTAAAACTAGGCGAACTTACTTCGGAAACTTAAACGAATCAATTCCCACTTGACCCATTCTTCTGACTGCGCTAGCATCATCGGATACGGCAACAAAGATTCTTCCAACTTCGCCCTCAGGGAGAGACTATTGAATTTCAACTTCGAGCTCCTTCTACTCTAAACTACTCTGTGCCTATTTTGAGCTTTTCACAGTCAAAGTCAAACCTTTCTTGGTGGCAACATCGGCATGCCTTATATAAATATAAGATATAAGACTTTAAGCGCACCTGAACGACGCATAGTCTAAATAGTTTTGCACTCAATCTCAATAGTCAATCAATTCGTTTTTACCGGTGAAAATCTGGGCAATGGAGAGTGCGGGCCGTAGGCTGACATGTGGGGCGAAAGGAGACAGATTTCCTAATAGACCACTTAAAGATAGCAAGCGACTGGACGAGGAATAGCAAGCGGGATAGAGAAAGAGCTCAGTGAGCCGATAGCATGCATTGACCGAACGACCAAGGAGCAAAAAAAAGTAAGGCAAAGACTCCCATGGACAAAGGGAGAAGGAAGGCTACTTCAAAGCGAAGCACTAACTGGCACCAACATTTAAGGTACAAGTCGGTGTACCTTGTTTCATAGTCTGTGAATTTCTTACGTAGATAGCTCTTTCTTTCCTTCCGGATTCATCACATAGCCCCAGTAAGCTTTCCATAGATGACTGACGGACGGTAAGGTGCATGATCAGAGGTCTTCCTGGGCACCAACACAGGAGGTAAGAAAGAACTCTCGAAAAACTAGGCACCATAAAAGATCTCTATAAATAAAAATGGTATTTCTATAAAGTTCACCAAAGAAAGGTTTTATTTAAGCTTTCCTCGCGGATAAATCTTCCGGTCTGAGAACCAAAAGGTCAAGGATAGACGAAGAGAAGTGCTTTAAAACACATGGATGAATCCCTATATGGAGTACAACAAGTGGCTTTATTTCATAACCTTGGTTGAGATTTCACGCTGGTCAAGAAAGCTTTCTTTCAGACACCACAGGACTATGCCTGTGGTGTTTGAAGGGAAGCTTTTACTGCTTGTGAATGCGATCAAGTGCATGGGGGATGGTCCGTGTTTTGGTATCAAGAAGTAATGTGGATATGGTAAGATGATAATGATGTTTAATCTAGGGGCTAAGAGTAAGAATAAACTTGGGGTTTAAGGGGGTTTAGCTTTATCCAGTGCTTTTAGTATGTAGCTCTGAGGACTAATGTATGCTTTTAATTTAATTTGATTAGGTAATTAACCCAATTGTATCTATTGCCTTGTCTGATCTCTGAGGTACTAAACTATTAATTGGATTTGGCATTTGGGTTGTTATGACATTGTTATTCATGACATGCATCTTCAAGGGTCTTAAGCTTGAGTGGTTAAGTAGCTAGTTTAAGAGCACTAGTAACTTTGGGGTGTGTAGAATGGGGCGGGGCATAGAAGTCTCTCGCGCGGGCTAGTCCCCGAAAATGCTCGTTCCTTTGTAGTTGGGGCTCAAAATCTTATGTTATCAATTAGATTCTGGTATAGTCAAGATCGTTGGAAAAAGAAGAGGAAAAAGTACTATTAAAAAAAAGCCTCGTTCCAGCCCGGTTAGTGCTTCCCTCGGTGACGTATCACCTTTGTAGTGATGATAGGATTGAGACCGGATCAAGTAGATATTTTTTTGAGCAGCTCTAGCTGCCACGGCTGTAAGTGGATGCCCTGATTGAGGAGCTCTTCTTTCACGCTGCGGCGAGGAGATATAAGCTGGTAATCCCATCTATCTTGAGTTGTATTTGGGACAAATGCGCCTGCCCGGCCTCATCTCGAACACACAGGGACCCGTTTTCAGGAATGGAATAAGCTGAGAAGCCGCCCACCTAACCGAATAGTTAGAGCCGTACCGATTCCATCCATCTCTGAGAGGAGGGATAACCGGTCTTGATCAAGGAAGAAGCCGGATTGTGTTACGGATCTCTATATACGCATTTGAAGTCGGATGCGACTCCTCCCCTCCGTTTCATAGCTGGCCTCAGCAACTTGGTGAGTAGTTGGCCAATCCATCTCAAACAGAGATTGAAAGAATAAACGATTCCTTTCCTGCTAGAAAGAATCATGAAAAGCGGGTTGGTATCCATCTATAGAATGGGAAGTGTCTCGCCACAGCGACTCAACAGCCATTTCTTCAAACTACCGCCTTTTCACACTGTTTAAGGGGCAGCATCCATTGAGAGTGGATTGACGGTGTTGAGAGATTTCCAGCATAAGCAGTAGTTGGACCAGCATAATTAAAAAGCTAGCAAAAGGGCAGGCCCTGAGTCGGATTCCGCCGGAAGAGCTTAACCAATATCTATTAACAAATAGCCTTCAGAATGAGTGTCTCATCAACACCCTTATGCAGTTTACTCGCCAGTGTCATCACTCACTGGATGAGCGTTTGTACCAGTGGAGGACGTCTGCCCGAGACCCACACTTCAAGCCTTGTATCCTACCACGGAAACTCAGCTATCAATGTCGTCTGGCCCAGTTGCCCCTACTGGACTTCACCACTCTACTTCGGGCAAGAAGAGGAAGGGGACCCGTCCCCGGCGTCTCATCCACGTTGGCACTCTGCTGAGACAAAACCAACACCGGCTTCATCATCATCTTCAACCACTGTCACAGTGCCAAGCCGGGCCTTAGCTTCATCGTTATTCTTCTTGAAAGAGCGGTAGTCCCCTTCAATTAATTTGATGAAGCAAGGCGGATTCTAATTTCCAACAACATACCAAGAAGGTGGGGTACTATCAGTGCATTCGCCTCCACCATCAGATCTTGCCCCAAGATGAGTTGGTAAGTGTCTAGCGGCATCACGAGCGGATTGCCTTTTCCCTGCCACTCACCCAAGCGTATCGACACTCCCTCAACTATCCCGTTAACCGGTCTAGCTTCAGTGTCCACGGGTTTGATACGGCTTAGGTTCGTCTTTAGCTTCAACCCAAGTTGTTTAGCAACATCGCTAGCCGATATACTGCGCATGGCTCCGGTATCTACCATAGCCCGCACAGCATAGCATGCCCATTGATCTTCATATCAACGTACAACAAGGAATGTAGTTTAATACCCTTCCCCCACTAGGGCATTCCGCATTTGCGCCGAGTTCACACGGGCAGAAGTTCCCTCCTGTCTGTCATCTGCGATCAATGCACTCAATTTCTTTTTTCTTTATTTGGGCACCTTAAGGTCCTCCGCAAATGAAACAACCCCAACCCTTTGTTAGGTTAGGTTTACCGGGCTTGTTCCCAGCTTTGGTAGCATGTTCTTCCCCTTTCTTTCTTTCAGAACCTTTACCGTTTTGTTGCTTCGAAGAAGTTTCCCCTTTCCTTTGTTTGTGCGAATGAGTAGGGGTTTCCATTTAATCTACCATTCTTTCTGCAGCAATGATCGCAGAAGCCAAATCCGGTACATTTTGCCGACGAAGTTCTTGTCTAGCCCGAGGCTGAAGACCGTTCTGGAAGAAAGCCTTCCTTACCGTCTGCAAACACTGAACTTTTCCCTCTTCAGGCACTACAGAGTCTCCGCCTCAACGGATCTCCGACAACTCAACCTCGACTCCTGAATGGTGGCTTAAGGAAGCAAGGAGGCTCGCGGAACACAGTAACATAATGCGGCAGATAGCTAGACATACAACAGGAAAACAAAACTAATCAGATGGGTAGACGGTTGTGAGAAGAGATCAATACTCTACGGATGCAGCTATACAGACCACAAGAACAACAGCGACTGCGCTACGCTCATTCCTAATCTATTTGTACCATACCAACAAGAAAGGCGGATTTACTTAGAATACCAAAAAAAGCAGGATAGAGTCATTTAGTAGAGGAAGGACGTAGCTGGCACAATCAGGGAAATGAAGGCACCAGCAGATGGAGAAGAAGTAGTCATTTTTCCTGTTTCTGGGGGCCTATCATTGGTCGACTTTAACGTTGTTCCCTCTAGTCCTAGAATCATTACCTCTTTAAACCTCATAGCTCCTATTCCTACTTTTTATAGCTCTTTCACCTGCTTCTAGCCTAACCACCTATTCCTTATGTTCTGATTCATCTACTACAATAAACCCACTATTCCAAGCGCGGGTCCCCTACTTTTTTGTTTTTTGATTAATCGCCTGCTTCACTTGTTTATGAGTTCATGATCAGGCTATTTTGGAGTTTCAATTTCCATCCGGGCTGAGAGGCCAAACGATCCCGTCTTCAACAGGGAGCTGCGGGAATTGATACAGGGCAATCTCTTGCATTAGACACTGTCCAGCCATTCCGCGGTTAGGAGGAAGGTTCTAATACCCATTTTTAATTTAATCGCTTACTAGAGCACGGTCCGGGAGACCTGTTTCCATTAGAACAGTGACCTCGTACCTGTAGCTGATCGGGCCATTTCTAAGTCACGGACAATGCCACAGCTTCGTGCTTTCGCCATTACAAATCTGCCACTTGATAGCATTAGCCACATCTTCCCTTACCGACACTCCTCCAAGACCAAGAGCAGTCGGATGGAATATTAGCCACCCAAATAGAGTGTCTCCTGATATATCTAAAATGAATCCATTGAGTCCAAATGGACCCATTATCATTAACGACTCTCCAGAAAAGCTTTAACATGGCAGTCCCCCTCAATAGTTCTTAAACCCAATCCACCTTCATCCTTCGGTCTACATTGGACCAGCTGATCGTATGGATCTTATAGGCGGGTTCGGGGCCTGACCAAAAGAAATCCCTAATGTTCAATGAAATGGATTTCAAGATCTTTCTCCGGAAGCCTGAAAGCGGACGACCAATAGATGTGAAGGCTTGCAAGCACTGAGGAGATGAGCTCCATTCTTCCGGCATATGACAGCAGCTTTCCTTTCCAATTGCTAATTCGGCGATTGAACTTGTCCAAGAGGAGGAGACAGTCGAAGTGGAAAGCTGTTAAAACAAGGTCAACTCAACTTTCCTTGAGCCGACCCGGGGATAACCGGGGGGAGTTCAGACCTATTTCATTGTGCAACGTGCTCGTAAAGAAAATATATAAAATTTTGCTTAGGGAAGTGCTTGATGAGTTGCCCCATCAGTCGGCTTTCATTAAAGGCAGGAACATCAGTGAAAACATTCTTCTAGCTCACGAGTTGGTCATAGTTCCGAGGGAACTCCTTTGTTTTTCGCCAAGTTAGATATTCGCAAGGCTTACGACTCCGTTCCTTGGGATGCTGTCCTCAAGACCCTTGAATCCTTGAGGTAAGATGGATTAGAGAATTATCTCCATAGTGTCCTTTTCTGTTATGATTAAAGGATCTCCATCTAGCTTCTTCAGGGGGAGCTTCGGTTTGAGACAGGTCTCTTAGAGCCACCTGAAATATTCAGCCACAGGAAAGAAAGTAAACAACAACCGGATCCCCATTTTTTTTTTTTAACTTAATATATATATATATTACGCCAAAGGCAACTGATTCAACAACAGCTATCACATCACAGCTACCTCCTCTAACTAATCAACTTCTACATGAACTATGAACCATCTGCTCCTATTCCGCTTCTATACTATGATAAGATAATATCTCTTTCTTCTTCAATCGATTCCTATTCTTTTTCACCCCCGGAAGTGCCTTTAGAGAAGACTCCACCAGAACAGGAAAGTCAGAAGTCGATGGTTAAGGTTCCTGTCCCACTTCCCTGGCTAGCTTTAGTAGCTTGTGTACTAGCCTCTTCTATACCAGCTGATTCAATAGCAACTGTCAGCCCTTTCTCTTTTATTACTTTACTTAACTTTAACTTACGCAATTTCGAAAAAGAGTCTAGTCAGCTCGTCTCTGCCTTGAGGCCAATAACCAGTGACTCTTTTGTTAACCACATGTAGAATATCTTGTGTAGTCGGGTAGGCTAACTAGAATCTATCTTTCCTTTAGTGTGTAACCGATTTATATATGTTAAGCTCCCCTTTTTTTCTCTCCTTTGGCCCGTAAAGCTGCTTCTTAGAGTTGGCTTTTGCAATTGCAATCTGTCTCTGGCTCCTCGCTTTGAACTCAAATAAGACCTTCTTTTGGTCGAGTGACTTCGTTCCTGGTCTTCCTATTCCCTTCGCTTCCCGCCTCTAAGGCCCAAGTACTTTTTTTGTTTGATCAAATGATTGATTTAGATTTAGAATTCCTCTTTACCAAGGGAAGAGAGCGTGGATCAGGTGTCCTCTTGGATGTTCCAAACCACCATCTTGGACTTCCAGCATTTGCTTCAGACAGGGACTCAAAGTGTGCCCTCATGAGGCAGGGAAAAACTTCAAAATGTGTCTTTTACGTAACTTGGATAGCTGAGTGGTCAATCCTGCACCAATCGTTGATGAGTTGTCTCGCTCGAAAGCTATAACCTGCCCCCCGAACTCGGTATCCATTCTGCCTGATGGTTCACTCCTCCGAAAGGCTATTGAAACAAGTCCTGATCCGAGACTTCTCTTAAGGGAAAACCTGAAAAACGGATTTCGAGCGCTGCCATAGACCAAGGTTTTTACAAGTCCAGTGGTGAACCTAAAGGATGCCCGCGAGGGTATCGACCGTTCTCAAACGAACTTCTCAGAATGACCGCTAAAAAAACGATTATCTATCATATCAATCACATGTCTGAACCAGAGCTAGGGTTTCACCCAGGAGTGTTCACGAAAGACCAACCCAATCTCGACTTTAAGTGATTCGACCCGCCACATGAAACTTTCTATTTCTATGGCATTGAAAAAATGGAGAACCTTGGTCCCGTGGATGTGACGTGCGAATGACCCTTATGATGCCGTTTGCTTTTTTGAATTGGGGCACTCATAACTGGTAAGGTAAGGACCAGGCAGATGCTCTCCGAAATTGGTTTGTTAAGCATACAAAGTTTCATTCTGTTTTTGCTTATATTTTATTATTATTATTAGAGAAATGGATGGAATAAGAATGAAACAAGCCAAGAAGGCAGGATTTTTTAATACCTAATAGGGTCATTATTTTTGAAAGACGTAGGGGGCCTCGACGATTCTCATTTTGATTCCGAGACTCTGTTTACCCAGTCGATGGGCCCCTTTCCTTTCTTTTTCCTTCCTCACCCTTTCTTTCTCTTTCTGGGACTCTCTATTTTAGCTTTCGACTAATTCTGTTCGGGAACCAGTCTTCCACGCCACCTGTGGTTTCCGGGCATGGTCGTTCTCCTTGGGACATGTCTGCTACGTCTCCAGCGTTCTCCGGGCGAGGGCCCGAAGCAAGGCAAAAATCGAGCATCGAAGTGAGCATATAAGAAGAAGTGCTTAAAACTAAGTAAATGGGCGACCACCTTCAACATGAATGACTTTCTGGAAGCAGGCTATGCCGCCACACCTCCCAGGGCTACGCAGCCGATTCGGTTAATCACATGTCAGAACAACCGCTAGGGATCTATTGTTCATTACCAAGACGGAGGTCACCCTTTTTCTTCTTTCTTTGCTAAGCTCTTCCATTTTTGGAGTGAACCCGAGTCTAATAAATCTTTTTTTTTTGAAAGAAAACTAGTTTGGTTGTTCAAGTGAGCAGCTAGTTAACCACTATTGAATAGCAGGAAATTTACTTAAAAAAAGGGAAAAACTCATTAGTCCATCCTTACCTTGACCTTGTCTCCCTGACCTTCTAAGTAAGGGGACCGGTTAGCAAATCGCCTGGCATTGAGTCAAGAACTTTAGGAAGGGGCTCTAACAGCCCTCCAGGTTGCTTTTGCTCAATCGTCGTCTTGTTGGCAAACAAGACAGCACATATGACTCCACATCATCCCGCAATTTTGGCCAGTAGTGTAGTAGCTATCCCCCACTAAGGCCAAAGTTCTGTGAGCTCCCGGATGTCCTGCCCATTTGGAATCGTAACACTCCTTCATTCTTTCCTTCCTTCGGTCGCTAGCTAGGCGGCGATAGCTATGTTAGGCTTGCCCATCAAAAGAAGGCCATTTAAAGCCCTTGAAAACGTAATGCGGTGTTTCTCCTAGGCGAAAGTTCCTGGCAAGTTTTCATACCGTAGTAAGAAAGCTGTCCCTTGGAAGTACAATTAACCGAGCGAGTCCCAAAGAGAATTTCCCGCTACCCCACATCGATGTTCTGGTGGACAAGACTTCAGGACATTCAATGGGTTATATTACCACACATATTATGACTACGCATATTGAAAGAATAGCTTGTAAGAATCCGCTGTTAGCCTTTCGGAATAGAATAGGCTTTTTGTAAAGGATCGATCTTGATGCCTACTGGCACATATGACCATTCCCACGAGCAGAGAGATCCGAAGCTACTTTGATGGGGTTGTTCTCGAATCCTTGGACAAATCCGCTAGAAAGGACTTTTGAATGTCCAGAAGATCAATTGACACAGAAGATTGGATCAATGTCCCATCCACTAAGACTGCTACCAATGAATAAGAATTTCCTAGTTTCAAAGGTTCGTAGCCTTTGCCTTTTCTTTTAAGATTCAATTTCTTTATTACAACTTCTTCTTGTAAGAATCAAGGAACTTGTCATCTATCGGTTGCAAGAATAATCTTCGTTGCAGATGAAACAGTGGGCAAACCCGATCATATAAAGGCTATGGCAAGCAAGGCAACATGAAACTAAAGCAAGTAGAAGAAAGACCACATCGTCAACCGGGATTAGGATGGATGGGACCGATCTTGTGAACTAAGCTCCTATGCTCTTATGTACCGGTCAAAGATAACACATTTTATAATTCGCACTATCGCACTAAAGGGTCGTCAACCACTTCAGTAGGGGCACGATCAGTTCAGGAGATTGGGCGATAAGACCATCCGGAGGTAAGGGAGAAGGAGGCCGAATTGGGTGAACAAACTTCTGAGACAGGAGAGGAAGAGTGGGGAAGGTTGAAGCGCTTATATCACAGTAGTAGTAGCACTATGATTGGGTCCCACAGCAGCCGTAGCGGCATTGGCCTTTCTTTCTGTTGGAGCATGTGTGGTATGAGATGCCGGGAAAATGCCTAGGGGAATTTTTGCTATACAGATATAGCTCTTGGCTCGGCCTCGGTCTATTATGGAAAAAAAAAGAGATGGAAAAGGCTTTAAGGAAGGCTCAAGTCAATCAAGTAGAAAGAACGAAAGCAGCTTGAAAGCTCTTGCCGGGTCTTCCTCCCCTTTCTGCTTGAGCGGCCCTTGTCTTTGTACTTGGAAAGAGAGAAAGGCCGTGGACATCGCAATAAGAGGAACTACAACTGTCAAGGGTTTAGAGCTCGACCATCGGGAGAGGTTATGAAATAAACAAAGTGAAACGGAAGTGAAGTGGAAGAGGTTACGAAGTAAAGGCGGAATGCCAATCCGCGGACTATGATCCATTACAAACAACGATTTCTTTCTGGCTTGCTGCACTGCTGTAGGAACGGATCTGGACAAAAATAATAAGGAACTGCTCCTCTGGTAGAATCAAAATAGGGGAGCGGATCTTACCGGGACTCACGGGAGAAAGAAATACCTACGGAATGAATACCAAAGAAAGAAATACCTATGAATACATTTGCAGCGAGACTACCTGTATGCCGAGTGGCTCGTTTGAAGCTAACGCCCTGTCATACACAGATCCCCGGGAGGCGTCTTTCCACACATGGGTCCTTCTCCCCGCTTTGCCATCAATATCGCTAGTCTCTTTGTTGAGTGGGATGATCGCAAAGTCCCAAAAGCATCCGTTTTCTGGGGGAAGAAGGCGGAGGCCACTATTTCAATGAAATTCTCCTGTACCGCTTCAGTCTCACGCCTTTGGCGCCTCGAGATCAAATTGAATTGCACAAAACGCTTTTTCCCGGCTCTTCGTAGCACAAATTCTTTTCTATCTTATCAAATAAGGTAGATCCGATTTCACCTCTGGGATTAAGGCTGCGAGAAAGCGGGCGTTCATAATAAAGCCGTCTATTTCATTGAAAATAAAGCAATGTCTTTTTTACTTACGTTTTACGCTTTGCGACCTACGTACCATGGACCCATAGAGAGTCGCTATCAAGCGTTCTGCTGCAATCCTATTTGTTGAGATTGCAGTGGAATTTCAGTGCCATGAGTCGATCCTTCAAAGTGCACTCGGCGGCATCGGCCGGAAGGAGCTTGTCTGGATAGGGAAAATGAGAAATCTCCGGTAGGCGGGAATGTATTTCTTTCAATCGGACCGATCCCGGGAGCGAAGACCAGCTGCGATTATGGAAGATCGGTCAGGTCATTACGAGTTCAAAAAAGACCGATTTGACCGCTAGGCGAAATAAAATTCTTTCAAAAGTGGAGGCTCCGAAGGAGTAGAGCGAAAATGAGAAAGTAAGAAATCACCCCTAGGTGAGACGTAACTTTTCCAAATTAAACCCCGTCTTCTTAGTAAAAAAAAGGAAAGTAAGGCTTTCCACGTAGGTGGAATAGCCGCTTTTACTGAGCACAATGCTATATCTGCGATCAATCTGTTCGGTAGGCATTTCCCCTTATATTCAAAAATAAGTCAGGTTTCCCCAATAGCGGAGATTGGTACTGGAATTCGCGAATCGATGCACCCCGACTAATCATCAATTATATGCTTCGGAACTACTTTGGTACACCCGGATTCGGATTCCTCGTTTACAGGAGCTTCCACTCGAACGAATAGCTCCTTTCTTACGGAACCCGTGGAGTTATATTCTGAAAGAATGTGTCCGGCTTACTTCTTTCGCGATGTGTGTGATATGAGAAGAACATAGTCTTCCTAAAGAAATAGAGGATCCCTCATGACATGATTAGCCCCAAACTATTCCATTCCATGAGCTATTGGAGATCGGGTGCACTTCGTGACACCTCCATGGATGATTTCAACATATTTGACTTCGTAACCTTAGCGGCCGCCGTTCTTTCAGAACCGTGCTTTCACTCTTTTGCGCATTCCATTTTGCGACATGCTATCCCCTTAAGCAAAGGCAGGTTATTCATTCCATGAATTCATATGGTTCACCCCCGCATTTGGTTACAATCGCATTTTCCTGTGTGCTATCCCCATCTTTATAAGAAAGGGCTTATTCATTCTCTGAATTGATCCTTTTCACCACCTGTTTTATGCTGGAACGCATTCTCGTTTGATTCATCTTTATAAGCAAAAGCGGTCCGTTCTCTGACCACCTTTTGGGGACACATGAGTAGTAAGTAAAAGCGAGATTTGGGTCAGCTTGAGAGGGCGTCCCATGCCATGAATTAATTTTAGAGGGCAATCGGGGGGCTCCCGGTGAATTGCGAAGAGATCTTATCATTACAACAGCTCGGTGGAATTAGATCTATTTTGAAAACTTGTCTTGGAATTCTAGGTCTCACGATTTCCCCTCTTTCTGACAGGTGCTACTATTCTCCAAGCCTATATGATGATCTTAGTAAGGCTTTATTTGTGGACACACGCATCCGAATAAGCAAGAGTTAGTTACTCACTCTACAAATTAGTATATTCCCCCCTCTTTTTTATGGGAGTCGTATTCTCCTCGACATGCTATTACTTAGAAGTCAAATATGGGTAGCCATGCTCTAGTAATTGGGCTATTTCACCTCCACTCTCTGACAATAGCATTCTCCAACAGGCTATCTACCCATGAATTGGTCTAGTTCTCCCCTGATGGAACGCCTTCCCCCCGGCGTGTTATCTACATCTTCAAATGGCTGCTCGGATACCAGACCAGAGTTCCGCCTATGGCACCTCCGCTATAGTAACCAGATTCTGTTATTACATGTATAAGGGCCTACGCCTTCCTTTCGCCTGCGGTGATTTAACGAAGCTTTTTTGTTGGCCGCTCTATCTTCATAGCTTTCTCGATACAGATATAAGGGTATTCGAGAGATGGATAGATTTTGCAAAGTCGCCGCATAAGTGCTTGTTCAAAATAGTAAT